ACTTTTCCCGATCCATCCCGAAGGTTTTTTTCCCTCTCTCGCCCCATCATCGTACCTAGCCCAGCTGCTATCGGCTCAGCCCTATCTATTCATCTCTTTTTTTTACATGGATATTTTTTTTTCTCTCTTGTTCATAGATCTTGAAAGCGGATCAATAGAAATTTATCAAAGGATCTATCTATAGAAAGATCTAGATCTCTATCATCATCTATCTCTATATCTAAATATGGAAGTCGAAGCCTGTCCCCGACGACGATGCCCCCTGGGCGAAAGGAAAGGGGCCGCCATTCTCTTTCTTTCCTCAATCGTTCCGATCATTTCTCTCATTCCCTTTTGTTTGTTTGGGGCCCCGGGTTGGTTCGTTTCCTCCTCCTATCTACGCAATTCTCTGTCTTCGTTCGTGATCATCTTAGGCGAAAGGATAGGTATAAATTTAGTGGAGGGGCGGCTGTGAAAGGGCGATTCCCCCTTTTCCATTGAAGTAGGGAAGGGGGTGATTGATCTTTTTTGAATCAGGCCTTACTGGCCAAGTGGTGGTATAAGCTTCATTGCGGATGAAAAGAAGTCCCTGTGAGCGGAGCTACAAAAGGAAGTTCAAGCTCAAGAAATCCTCTCAATAGGGATTGGGCAAGCAAGCTGTTTGTTTATTTGATCTTACCCGGTTGTGAGACGGGACGTGAAGTCAACCAAGTACATGTGTGTTCATAGTGTCCCCGGCACCTTCCTCCTAGCTGAGTATGGATGCTGAACTGGAGTGTGGGGCGAGTGCGTGGTAGATGGAACTCCTATTTACCGCTTTACCGCATTTCTTCTTGCACTTCCAACTTGAAGAGGAAGAAGCATCTCTCTTTGCATCTTCAATAGATAGGAAAAAGGATCTTGACCTATCGCTAGGTATAGAATGCACTCGTTCTTGGCAATGGTCACAGCTCGTGCTAGCCCTCTACTTCTCAGTCATTGAACTTGGCTATCCAGTTTACCCTTGCCTATCCCTTATGCCAGTCTATTTTTCAACCAGTAAAGTACTCTCACGCCTATCTATTTATCCTCCAAACTAATAAATCAACTTCCCCGCACTTTCTATCTCTCCTATTCCTTTCAATAGGGACAAGTCGTGTTTCTTCACCGATTTTATCCAGATTTTGACTCTTTTCTTTGCCAGGTCAGTTGATCAATGCGAATTGTCAAGGTAAGTTGTTGATCAAATCCAAATTGACCATGCAACGCACCACTAACTTTCCAAAATGGGTCGACGAAAAGTGCCACCCAGCCAGCCAACCTCAGCTCCGCCAACTCTGGGCGAAAGGTTAGTCGCAGCAGCCCCAGCCCAAGACCAGTCTCTCCACACAAGCCAGAACAATTTCACCATCTCACGCTATCAAGAAACAAGGGCCAGCCAGTGATCTTGTATTTATCTCCCTCTGAAGAATCAATGGGGGATTAGAGGTGGTGATCGAAGTGACATATGAGCTTTACACTACCAGACCCTATATAATTAGGCATGTGTGAGCCACTGAGCCAAGGTTACAAATCCAATACTAAGAATATGGAATCCAACATTTGCATGTGGCTGCACATATTCACTATTTCAATATTCAGGAACTAGCTATTCCAAAATGAACTAGGGAGAAGGACAGCGGACAGCCAAGCACCACCATAGATGTACAATGTAAAGAAAACTATGACTGCTTGTAGTTAGTAAGCTTTAGCTATTGTTACATACGTAACCTCAATGGTACTGAAGGCATATGTGTTTTATCCTTCATGCTAGTTGGCTTCTTGAACTGCATGGCCGTTGGTGCATATATATATCTTTGAATTCCATGTTCAGTTGATTATGTTGATCCTCTTTTTACATGTTTGTTCATTAACATAAACAGGATTATTGGTATTATAATAAAAGAAATAGAAGCTAATATTGCAAAGAATACGTTCCTTGCCAATTTTAGAATGAGCGCACTCCCATCCCAGTTCTTTGCAATAAATTTGTGGAGCTTGTATCTACCTTGGTAATGCAATGTTACTACTTTACTCATTTACTCAACTATTCTCCTATTTGACAATTTCAATATTTCAACTTGTTAAGACAGATGATCAATTCATGTATTGAAGGTAATGCTAACATTATGCTGGTCACCTGCAGAAAGAAAGAGATGCCTCAAAGTTTGATAATGTGGTACTGTTGCTTCAAGACATGTTAGAAGTGATAACAAGAGATATGATGGTTAATGAGATCAGGTTATTCTTTGTTGAGCTCCTGAGAATTCTATACATAGCTTCCATATGAATAGGCAACTAATTATTGCTACCTTTTCTAATTTTAAGAGAGCTGGCTGAGTTCGGTCATGGTAACAAGGATTCAGTTCCAAGAAGACAGCTTTTTGCGGGTTCTGGTACAAAGCCTGCCATTGTTTTCCCTCCTCCGGTTTCTGCACAGTGGGAAGAACAGGTTATATCAGCAAATTGTTGATTGCCTTTTATTACCAAGAGTGTGTGTTAGAGTATATTGTCTTGTATAACAGTGTGCACGAACTCTACTTGTCTACAGATTAAGCACCATAACAACTATATTGGGCCCAGTAATCCAGTATTTCATCAACCATATATGTGAATTCTCATGTGGGTAGCGCCTCCTTCCCATGGAACCCGAATTGGCTTAAAATGGGTTTAGAAACTAAAAAAACACACATGTGGATGGAGATATTGAGCGATACAAGGTTGCTAAGGGCGGCGCATCAACTTATAAGATAGGAATTTCTTTTAATGATAAATTAAGTCCCGTTATCAAACCGCTTACCATTCGGGCAGATATTCTAAGCAGGCTTATCTCTGGCTATCTCTACTGGTTGATTAATTCAGCAACTTTATATATAAAATGCTTTTCTACATGCCTTGATGAGCAGCTTTATATGCAGCAAGCCCTCCGGTTCATTGACCCTACTCGTCCGTCTTATGTGTGCAAGCTCCTCAAGTCTCTCTATGGGTTGAAGCAAGCATCTAAGGCCGGGTTAAAAAAGCTGAGTGACTTACTTAAGCGGTACAGATTCTCAGCCTCAAAAGAAGATTAATCCCTGCCCTATTATAGAAGTTATGGCGGGAAAAGTAACTCTATATATGCTTGTATATGTTGATGATATCATCCTCGCTGGATGATCTGATGTCATTTCTTCATGGATGGTTGCTTGACAACATTTTCAATCAAGGACCGCTTGACAGACTTCAGTCTTGATACGAGGAGCTGACTGAGCCAACCTAAGTTTACGGAGCCGAGCCAGGAATAGCCGTTAGTGGACACCTACCACTTTTCACCGGTTAGAGAGGCCCTCTTTAATACATTAAGAAAACATGGGTGCCCCATTTTCTTTTCCGTGCTCCGCCTTAGTGCCCTTATGAAGGCGGCGGGGAGTCCTTAGCCTTTGAACCAAACTCTAGGGAACGCTCAATTGCCTGACGTCTCAACTGCAATGGTGAACTCAGTGACATACACTGAAATGGATTGCATCTATTGTTCCAAACAAGGCTGATATTAGCAGGGCAAGCCCTTCCATGCAATTTCTTGCTTCGCTCTACAGACGAAAGTGCCGGATAGTCAATGGTAACCAGAAGATCTATGGTTTTCGAGAGAAGGTAATTGGAAAAACGATTCATTCCTTTGCTTTCTTTCAGATATATATTCAATAAGATGATCTGACCTTACCTGAAAACTAGATTCATGAAGAAGCCCAAAAAGTGCCGGGCTTAGTGCAGCCCAGTTCCTAGCCAGTGTTCAGTTATTTTTTCAGAGCTGTCCTCCAGTGCGAGTTCCCTTTAAGCTGCTCTCTATTTGAAGCCAAAGTCACTATTTCTATCTTTCCTGTTATTTCGTACCTAGTAGTATATATATATATGGAGAATACCAAAAAGCTATCAATTACGCATAGGAGTTGTATAAAAAAGGGCCCTGACTTGTTGAAGTGCTTATTTTTTAGAGAGATTTACTTTTCTTTCAAAAGGATACATCAACCTGTAGTGAACCGGGCCACCGAGCTTGCTTTTACCGCTCTTACAGCTCTCTCTCTTCTTTTTTTTTGGTAGTTTGGCCAGGAAAGAGAAAGAGGAATCCATTTCTATTTATCCATTCTCATAGAAAGTACCCAAAATGTTTTTTAATGTATGGAGCAGGCGTATGAGTTGATATCTTCAAGAGTAAAATCCTTTTCTTGCCCACCCAGCCATAAAAAGAAAAAAATCGTTACGAGCGGTCTTCTCAATCTCCAAAATGGAATTGAAAAGCTCCAATTTCCATAATGGTAGCGGGGAAATACCCAGGGAAGAATCATTCTTTGAATCATCCAGATCTATCAATTTGCGAATTCAATAAAAAACGGACTGATCCTCGGAATACACCATTATCTTTCGAAGTGCGTAGTCAATACTATGTTATATTCCAAGAAACAAGTCAAAGAGTAAAGGCTTCGCCCTTCAATACCACACTTCCAATCGAAATTCCTACGAGATTGACAAGAAAAAGACATGGTTTGATAGAAACTTTAAGTGGGTATCAAATAAGCTGGAATGAATGGTATCAATTTCTTCTTTTCTATACTGAATCTGCTTCGGTATCTCTTTCTTCCTTCCCTTCTGTAAACCAAGCAGTGACTAGCCTCTGGCACTCACTTTCCAAAGCACCAATTGACTTGCTTTCAGAACAACCCTGATCAGTTATACCGGAAATACCACCCGTACTACGTACGCCATTCCCAACGCGGAGCGCCTTTATTTTCGTATTGAACTCCGCTAGGAAGAAAAAGTTAGACCGTAGCCTTGTCGCTCGTTTCTCGCTTTTGTCGATTGACTCGTGGGACTCTACTGAATTCCAGCATGGGTGTGGTAGATTACTGACGTGAAGCCGGACCTCTATGAGTGCTCTACATGGCCGGATCAAAGCTATTCTCAAAACTAGATCCATTGGAGTGGGAAGTACTCAAGATGTAGAAGAGGACTCAAGCAGGGCTACCCACTGTCACCTCGCTTCTTCTTCCAGCTTCTTCCCTCTCACTTCAGGCATTTGCCGATGCTGACTGGGCTGGCATAACCTAGTGAATACCCTTATGATGACGATTCTTCTCCTGCTACATCCTGCATGCAGACCGCTCTACTAGTACAGACCTTCACCAGCCAGTTCACTTTGCCTATTCCTCTTCTGCCACATTCCCTAGCTTTGTGAAATGACTTGACGGATTTGCTTGCATTTCCCTCAGTGAATGATCCAACTTCACAAAGACACCATACGTTGGTGCGTTCCAGCTTTTGATGCGGCAAGCGACGCCCAAGAAAAGAACATGGAGAACGGGTCTTCTTTCGAGAAGCATTCCCCTGCCATTGGGGCCATGTTCTCTATTAGTGGTGCACCCCTGGTCACACCACACACGAAAAATATATCAGCAGGATATTCCGGCAAGAGATGAACGACACCGAGACGGGGATGCCGCTCTTTATAGTGGAAATCAAAGTCGTGTCAAAATAGTTCGTATGTTTGGGGTTTCCTTTCGGTTCAGCGCTACCATCGCACCTACTCGAGCGGAAAGATAAGACTCGGCAGCTACTGACTGCGAAAGATAGGTATAGATATGATTGCCTTCCGTAGGGCTAGGCTAGTTTGTGTCAATTCTTGGCTCACTTGTTGGTGGTTTCCTGGATCTATTGTTCTTGTGTTTTTCCTGGTTTAACAACATCTTTTTCTTAGCGCTGTTCCCAACAATTCTTTCCCCATCTCTTGATTTCTTAGCCCATTTGTTGTATTGCAGCGGAGAAGCTGGGGCTCCCCTTCGTGCCTCCGTACCTTGAGCAGAGCATGCGCATGGGCATCGGCAGTGTTGGCCTCAGCAACGTTGATGGAATGATCCAAGGCGTCCAACTATGCGTCTGCGGCAACCGGCATTCTCTCCAGCAGTGGCTCTGAGCTGGTCTGTCCTCCCACCTCCTCCAATAGCTCCATCTTAAGCTTCGAATTTGGCAGGAATGTATTAATGTTGTTGATACATCTGTTTGTACTTTGAAGGAAATTTTTGTATATACTACGGCATGCTATTGTTGATTTGTGGTTTACTCACTTCATCATGATGCTTAATTCGGTGGTGTTCTTGCGATTTTGGTTGCGCTGTAGGGGATGCATGTGTCGCTCACCCAGCAGGTGCAGCAGGTTGAGGACACATATGAGCTGCTGGCACTGGCTCTTGGGGAGGCAGCGACAGCCGACCTGTTCAGGAGGTCGGTGTTCTTTGTGTCGATCGGGAGCAACGACTTCATCTACTATTACCTGCGCAATGTGTCGGGCGTCCAGATGCGTTACCTCCCATGGGAGTTCAATCAGCTCCTTGTCAATGCAGTGAGGCAGGAAATCAAGGTGAATTTCTTGTTCTCCAGTTTATTCTGTCTGTGCAGCATTGCTCGCCTGCATTTGATTGTGCTAGTTCTATTTATTGTTGCAAGAATCGGTGTGCTGTGCATTATTTCTAAAGGCTGTAGCATCAGAAAAACTTCCTTGACCAATAGGGTAAATTGTTGAGCAGTAGCAGCTGCAACAGGAGCTGAATATGCAACAGCAATCCAAGGACGCATACCCAGACGGAAACTAAGTTCCCACTCACGACCCATATAACAAGCTACACCAAGTAAGAAGTGTAGAACAATTAGCTCATAAGGACCGCCATTGTATAACCACTCATCAACAGATGCAGCTTCCCAAATTGGGTAAAAGTGCAATCCGATCGCCGCAGAAGTCGGAATAATGGCACCAGAGATAATATTGTTTCCATAAAGTAAAGAACCAGAAACAGGCTCAAGAATACCATCAATATCTACTGGAGGCGATGAAAGCGATAATAAATACAGAAGTTGCGGTCAATAAGGTAGGGATCATCAAAACACCGAACCATCCGATGTAAGGTTTTCGGTGCTAGTTATCCAGTTGCAGAAGCGACCCCACAGGCTTGTACTTTCGCGTCTCTCTGCAGTCATAGTAAGATCTTGGTTTATTCTAATTGCAAGGACTCCCAAGCACACGTATTAACTAGAAAGAAAATAGATAATAGAAGGCTTGTTATTATACAGTATAATATATAATATACTATATACCAATGTCAACCAAGCCAGCCCCAACAATAAAATTTTGTAAATGAAGTGAGTAAAAATTCAAAACTAAGATTGCTCTTTTCTATTTTCCATATGGGTTGTACGTATCAGCATGGCCTCCATAGTAACCACGCCGAATGAATGCATCCTGGTTACTACTTGGAATATAGATAGGCCAACCATTTTTATCGTAATACTTCATTCGATATATTTTTTTAGCTAGCGATGACAATGTAAAACATACCCCGATATCCACATTGTATCTAGTCCAATAAATTGATTTAGCCCGAAGCATCACATCACCTAAAAGACTGATATCCAGCTCCATATAATCCAACAATTGGGCTCTATTCTCCTGAAGAGAAGACACTTGAACTTCGTCATGTGCTATTGAGCCTTTTGAACCTAAGTGCGGACATAAAGTCTTAGCCAATGTTTCTAGACTATTAGGGAGTTGAGTGTATGAATCTCGTAGATGGAACACCAATTTATTATTCCCCCTTTTTTTCCTATAAATTGATAACTGGTAAAGCTTCTTGTTCCTCATCAGCGGATGGTGTACTCGACCATATGACTGGCTAAAAACTTCATTAAGTCGATCGAATCGTGAGAAATTCGAAAAGTAAACTGTTTTCACGCCCTTGTGAGTAGATCCCAGTTTGGCTATACGCTCTATAAAATCTACCAACATTTTAGTACTCCTTTCTTCAAGGGAAGGTATTATCAAATTGTAATCTTCAAAAAAATATGTGTCTATTTGATCATCCATGGCAGCCACATCATCCCCCGGATTCACCACTAAGAGCCCCGCAGCATAAGGTACAAGCACATTATTTAGTATAACAGTCTCTATATCGGCTACAATGAAAGGAAAACATTTCTGTTTCTTCTGCTTCAATGCCGTGATACACTCAGGATGTTTACGATACCTACCCGGAGCTCTTGCTCTAACTTCTCGTGGTTCACCCCTAGCTATGCCCGCTTCTATGAAATTCCAAATTATGCTTGCAATTTCATCGGAGCTAGGCAACTCTTTGTCAGTGATTTCATGCCTACCAAGCAGGTACACTCTAATGTATACACCCTTTAAGAAAAGAAATCCTTCTCGTATTCTGCTGCTTTTTTGATTCATTTTTTCTCAATAATAGCATAGACATCCATGTTGGGCGCAGCATTCCCACTTGAATCTTCCAAAGATAAATAGCATGACCTATGATAAAGGACACAGGTTCTCCGCTTGCTCTTATCATGTTATATCCAATAGTAAACTTCCCTTACTTTAATTCTGTATTGTACACGTACTTTTTGAGTAGTTTCATTAGGAACGGAACTTGTAATTGTAATAGAAGAAGAGGATTTTCTAGTCAGAATACGGTCGGGGGAAGACTATCACTGACCGAGCTTCTCTACACTGACCTTTCTTCTGGTCTCACGAATTGGATTTGAACCAATATCCCTCTATCTTGGGAAACTATCCTTTTAGTAGATCGTGATTTGTGAGGATGAAGTAAAAAGAGAGGTCCCTCTCATTCAATATCAATAGTTGACCTCCTGGAAATATCAACAATGCCCGTCCACTATATATATGTAAATCCGTTCTTCTGGCGTCTTTCTTGGTCTTCTGTCTGGCTCTTCCTCGCAAGGACTTCTACCATCCCTCTTTTCTAAATTGTTGTCAAAAAGCGTCTGACTGAATGAAGTAGGCTCAGCGATCTTCAACCAAAATAAAGTGACCAAAAGACACAATTGCATCGGTCCAATGAGACATGGAAGCACCAGTAGATATTGAAAGAAATACTATTGATCGGTATTATTGTTGTAGTTCTTTGTTCCTATCGTCGATGAAAGTACAACCACCCATTTTCCACACTTTTTCATATCTTAAGTCAGCGAATTACCCGGCGGCGAGGAAGAGAGATTAGAACTCCAGGATTGACAGAAGTGTTTCTTCTCCTTGCTAATTGCCTACTCAACATTGGTGTGTTTCACATTCCACTCTATCTAGCCAAATATCATAGCTAGTCCAATGCATTTCCTCGTCGTAGTGAAGTGAGGGAAGGAATTATGCCCTAGCCCCAAACAAAAGTACTTGTTTTGACCGACCTATTACGAGCCAAAAGTTGTACACACAAGAGTGAAGTCAGGGCAAAAACCCTACTAGATGGTATTTGGAGAATATCCTAATAAGTTTAGCTTATTTCCTTGCTTTGTCAAAATACCCTATTTTACATGGATTGACCTGGTAACCTACCTCTACTGGTTTGTAATTTCCATATCTTTAGGAAAGACCGGATCAGAACATGAATTTCTGGGCTTACTTATAAGATGTTGATCGAAGTACTCTATATCCCTCTTATGGGGCTAAGCCCGCTATCAGGCTGTGAGCTGGAATCAATATTTTCAATTGTATCTAAAAGAATTTATTTGAAGGCTTTCCTTGGAAAAACCTACGCCCACCATAAAAAAAAGTCTCCCTTTCTCTTTCTCTTTTCGGGAGCAGAGCTGAAAAAAGAAAATCAAATAAAATAGTTACTCTATGATGATGACTAGATTGAGTTCAACGGATATGAAGGATATAAATATGCTATTTGCTGCTATTCCATCTATTTGTGCATCAAGTCCGAAGAAGATCTCAATCTATAATGAAGAAATGATAGTAGCTCGTTGTTTTATAGGCTTTCTCATATTCAGTCGGAAGAGTTTAGGTAAGACTTTCAAAGAAACTCTCGACGGGAGAATCGAGTCTATTCAGGAAGAATTGCTGCAATTCTTCAATCCTAACGAAGTCATTCCGGAGGAATCCAATGAACAACAACGGTTACTTAGGGTCAGCTTGCGAATTTGCAGCACCGTAGTAGAATCATTACCAACGGCACGCTGTGCGCCTAAGTGCGAAAAGACAGTGCAAGCTTTGTTATGCCGAAACCTAAATGTAAAGTCAGCAACACTTCTAAATGCCACTTCTTCCCGTCGCATCCGTCTTCAGGAAGATATAATCACAGGTTTTCACTTTTCAGTGAGTGAAAGATTTGTATCCGGGTCTACGGTAGAAGCTTCTACCGTAGAACAAATTCGAGGAGAGGCCTTCGTACCCATAGACCTAATTCGGGAAGGCTTGATAGTCCTAAGAAAGGTGAGGGTGGGGGGTTCTATTTTTTAAGAATAAGGAAGAGGAATAGAATCTCATTCATGTGTTCATGCTAACAGAAGAGCGGATCCAATACACATACATAAGGCATCGCTTGTTCTTAACAGCGATGGCTATTCATTTAAGTCTTCGGGTAGCACCACCAGATCTTCAACAAGGTGGAAATTCTCGTATAGTATAATAGTAGTAGACGGCAGTAGATCCTACAACGGCAACTTCGATTGCGCCCCATCTCTACTTCGAGAAAAAGGTTCTATCCTCGGATTCGCAATAGCGACAAAGAAAAAGGAAGGGGCGGGTCCGATTAGACGATCATCCTCATCCGAATCAGAATTATCTACTTGAACAGATTCAATGTGTTCATCATGGGAAATGATATGTTGTTGTTTAGCAGGCTGATCCCTTTCTTCGATAAACTGCTCCTCGGATCCAACTGCTGCGTATATGACCTTAGTATCAGGCACTGCGAAATCCTCTACGGAAACAACGGTACTTCCGAATCCTAATCCTAAAAGGCACTATGTATGTGAATGGTGAGTAACATTCGTCCTCCAACGCTCGATTTCCTGAGATCAAGTTCACCTCGCCCGTTTTCACCACTAGCAACCCATGAAGGGGATTTTTGGTGGGTGGTGTTACCCCGCCCGATAGAGATATTATGCCGGTGAATATAACAAGCTGAGTCAGAAGAAGATTGGTCCATGGAGCATTGTCGGTCTCACTGACTTGCTAAGGCTATCTTCCTTAAAAACAATCCCTTATTAGTTCCAATAAGCAAGAAATTTACTTTCTTTATAGTATAGTGCTTTCGATTTCGAAACCAAGTTCAAAGAAAGAGGATCTTCATTGGGGACAATATAGGAAGGAGCCAGGGCCATTCTATTCGGGACTGATTATGCGAGCACTTCTCGACCTCCTGATTATACCTTTTTGAAGGTTATAGGTTGTTTATGCTTTGCTTGTCTACGTCCTTACACAAATCGCTTCAAGATCGTTACCCTGTGTTTCTCTGGGTTATTCTCCTCACGGGACACAAGTGTCTGCCCGGATGTACATCAGTCGACATGTGGTGTTCAATGAACAAGTTTTTCTCTCCCTTTGCTAAATTATCCTCTCCTGTCTCTCCTATTACCAGCTCCATTTCTTCAACCTCATCCCCTCTCCAAGTACTTACTCCTTTCACTACTCCTACTACTGAATCATCTTCCCCCACTTCTCCTGTCTCTTCTACTTCCCCCTTCTCCACCTCCTATTCATCCCATGGTGACTAGAAATCGTGATAACACTCGCATTGTTAGGAAAAGCGAGAAAGTACTTTCGAAGCATCCTTCTACCTGCCTTGGCACCATATATCTGAATTAGTTAGTATATTGTCAAGATGATTCGGCTTGCATCCATTAGCCGTCATTTTTTCTAAGATCTCATGTGCGAGCCTTTCTTTCCCTACCTTGTTCAATCCAGAAATCAGATATTTTTAGCTCCGGAAGCGATGGGATGGAAAACCAATCGAAATGACTATAGATAAGATTTCGGTCCCTTTATCAGGTTGGGTTGTAACATCCACGTTGGTTGGCTATTGTTGAAAAATCAAGTTAGTAAGGTGAAAAAGCATTCTCTTGAATGAGCATCGGGTTCTTTTATTCTTGCATCTTCGATTGGGCAGATCTTATTTTATGTTAGCTTTTGAAATGAAAAGTAATCCCAGTTTCGTTACTTTTGTTAAGCCGCCCGCCCAGTGCTTTAATTGATAGAGAAATCCAGAAACAGCCAAAATTAAGGTCAAAATTTCAATCCTTGGTTAGTAGTAGGGCCTACTAAAGTCTTGTGTTATGTATGACATTAGCTCTTTGAAAAGGCACATATGCACATCATGGATCCTTTCTTTATCTGGATGGAGGCCGCTAAGGTTGGGAACAGAGCCAATTAAGGTGCTACATCTGGCTAAATACTGCCTGTATGTGTACCCGTATTGCCTCTTCCTTTGCTTAGTGCACTCGCACCAGAGCTTCAATGTTGATGTGCTTTGTCAAATCTCTATAGCTTACTTGCCTTAAAAACCACTCTTGCTTCCTAGCCTCAAAGAGCACCCATTGTACGAAGCCTCTATCCGTTGTTTAGTCCCCGCCTGCCCTTCTTGCATATGAGGGAATAAAACTCACTAAAAGTGTAGCCAGGATAACTTTATTTTCTTGTCCCAGCTCTCACGGGAAACAGATTACGCTTTCACGTAGAAAATGGAAGGTCTTCGCTATATATAAAAGAGCTCTTTACCCTTGGCAATAGAGCAGCGCCTACGTACAGTACCTTTTATCCTTTTTTTATTTAATGAGTTGATATTATATTAATTTAATATATATATTTATTTTTTATTTTTGCAAAGGTTTCATTTACGCCTAATCCATATCGAGTAGACCCTGTCGTTGTGAGAATTCTTAATTCATGAGTTGTAGGGAGGGACTTATGTCACCACAAACAGAAACTAAAGCAAGTGTTGGATTTAAAGCTGGTGTTAAGGATTCTAAATTGACTTACTACACCCCGGAGTACGAAACCAAGGATACTGATATCTTGGCAGCATTCCGAGTAACTCCTCAGCCCGGGGTTCCGCCTGAAGAAGCAGGGGCTGCAGTAGCTGCGGAATCTTCTACTGGTACATGGACAACTGTTTGGACTGATGGACTTACTAGTCTTGATCGTTACAAAGGACGATGCTATCACATCGAGCCCGTTCCTGGGGAGGCAGATCAATATATCTGTTATGTAGCTTATCCATTAGACCTATTTGAAGAGGGTTCTGTTACTAACATGTTTACTTCCATTGTGGGTAACGTATTTGGTTTCAAAGCCTTACGCGCTCTACGTTTGGAGGATCTACGAATTCCCCCTACTTATTCAAAAACTTTCCAAGGTCCGCCTCACGGTATCCAAGTTGAAAGGGATAAGTTGAACAAGTATGGTCGTCCTTTATTGGGATGTACTATTAAACCAAAATTGGGATTATCCGAATAAAATTATGGTAGAGCGTGTTATGAGTGTCTACGCGGTGGACTTTATTTTACCAAAGATGATGAAAACGTAAACTCACAACCATTTATGCGCTGGAGAGACCGTTTTGTCTTTTGTGCCGAAGCAATTTATAAAGCACAAGCCGAAACCGGTGAAATCAAGGGGCATTACTTGAATGCGACTGCAGATGCGAAGAAATGATTAAGAGAGCTGTATTTGCAAGGGAATTAGGGGTTCCTATTGTAATGCATGACTACTTAACAGGAGGATTCACCGCAAATACTACTTTGGCTCATTATTGCCGCGACAACGGCCTACTTCTTCACATTCACCGAGCAATGCATGCAGTTATTGATAGACAGAAAAATCATGGTATGCATTTCCGTGTATTAGCTAAAGCATTGCGTATGTCGGGGGGAGATCATATCCACGCCGGTACAGTAGTAGGTAAGTTAGAAGGGGAACGCGAAATAACTTTAGGTTTTGTTGATTTATTGCGCGATGATTTTATTGAAAAAGATCGTTCTCGCGGTATCTTTTTCACTCAGGACTGGGTATCCATGCCAGGTGTTATACCGGTGGCTTCAGGGGGTATTCATGTTTGGCATATGCCAGCTCTGACCGAAATCTTTGGAGACGATTCCGTATTACAATTTGGTGGAGGAACTTTAGGACATCCTTGGGGAAATGCACCTGGTGCAGCAGCTAATCGTGTGGCTTTAGAAGCCTGTGTACAAGCTCGTAACGAAGGGCGCGATCTTGCTCGTGAAGGTAATGAAATTCTCAAAGCAGCTTGCAAATGGAGTCCTGAACTAGCCGCAGCTTGTGAAGTATGGAAGGCGATCAAATTTGAGTTCAAGCCAAGCCGGTGGATACCATAGATTAAGTAGATAAAACTAGATATAAAGAAGGTCTAAATAAAATAAAAAAGAAGCAAAATAGAAAGATAAAAAATAAGTTACGAAATGAAGTAATTCTTCTTTATTCTTCTAATTGAGCCGAATTTAAATAGATCTTGATACGATCATGAGACTTTACAAATAGAGATTGTGTGGGTGTTCAGTCACCCAATCTCCTCCTTTTTGGTTCTGGCTGGTTAGAGCAGAGGACTTCAAATCCTCTTTTGCTTAGCGCGTTGGACTCAAAATCCTAACAGAGTGGTTCGAATCCACCTCAGAACGAGAGCGAGCCTGAACGAAACCTAACGGAAGCTGCGCTTGACTGGGAAGACTGCTGCGCTCCCTGCGGATCCTCAAAACTCAAAAGTCAGCAGTGAATGAGTCCGACTCGAGTTCGTGGGTCAAAGGCGAAAGGCAGATTCGGAAAGGATAGGATCCTCCTATCATGATGATTAAGGGAAGAGTGAATTGAAAGAGATAGAGATGGTTCTTTTGTTCGGGAGACAACCATTGTAGATTCCAGCCGAGAAGACCAGGAAAAGAGAAGGATAAAGAATGTCATATATCTCAGGAGCTAGATCACTTCCCGATGAACAAGTAAGAATTGCCTCAACAAAAATGGATGGAATTGGACCGAAAAAAGCCATTCAGCTTCGTTATCGATTAGGTATCAGTGGGAACATCAAGATTCATGAGTTAACTAAGTATCAGATCGACCAAATTGAACAAATGATAGCTCAAGATCATGTTGTTCATTGGGAATTGAAGAGGGGAGAACGAGCAGACATCGAACGATTAATTTCTATTTCTCGTTATCGTGGAATTCGTCATCAAGATGGATCGCCATTACGCGGTCAACGAACTCATACTAATGCAAGGACTGCTCGCAAGCAAATTCGGAAATGAAAGAAGGCTACCGAAAGAACAAGCAACGGATTGAGCGCTCATCCCTTGCGCCTGCGCATACGTTTTCTTGCTCCTTGGTACTTGTCATTTGAGGAAATGTTCAATAGTTCTTTTTTTCTTTTTCGTTCGATGTCTTGAACCGCTTACTAATCACGTATACGTATAGTAGGCCCCCTTCGCCACTCCACGTCTGGCCCGTCTTGGTCTCGCTCACTTCGCCCGCCTATCGTATCGGTTCGGCTTCGTCCGTCAAGCGACAGCTTCACTATCGCTCATGACTGGTAGTTGTCTCTATGTAGTAGTCGGCCTTTGTTAAGCTTCGCCAGAAGCGACTAGTCGCTTCCCGAATGCCTCTTTCTTGTACTAATTAATGTGTATGGTCTAGTCTTTCCAATGCCTCTTTCCTTGCCGCCAACGCACGCTAGATGGAGGCAAGCTACCTTGCTTGCATTGCATTCGTTAAACGGTAGCTTCCGCGCCCTTCCTGCCTGCAGAAATTGATGTGAATGATCGTGTCTTCGACATCAATTTAAGTCTGATTAGATATGTCATTGAAACAAATCTGTTTTGTCTTTGTTTTATTTTCGGATGATAAGGATGAGCCAGCCGATCCTAACATAATTTTTGAGGAGCCGGACGACGAAGCCTCAAAATCTGATAAGGATGTCTCCGACGCGACCGGACTGCAACTATATATTTTTTTTAGGGGTCAGGAGGGAAAAAAAAGATATGCTGTTTCCTATCAGTCCCAAGCGGATACCCCCCAGCTTCCACGGTCCGCTTACCGAGGAAGAGATGCGGGAGGACCCAGGGCCAGAGCAAGTTGGGTTGGGGTATAGAGCCGTAAGCGCGGTGGGGGTGACAGAGGATGTGCTCGTACGGTTCATAGTTGGGTATGATATTCTCGTGGATTGTTGGGAACGTCCTCTATATTCGAAATATGCCTTTCTAGGAGCATTACGATCTGCAGCTCAAATGGTCTCTTATGAAGTCTCTATTGGTCTTATTCTTATTGTGCGCCTTGTGAGCACGTTTGGATCCGCGAAGGCAATCGCTCGGATCTTCCCCTAACCCAACCCGGGAACGGACCGGAGGGAACCGCAGCATGAGGAATGTCCGCGTCTCGTCGCAAGGCTCGTTTTGAGTTTTGGGTCATAGGGCGGGCAGTGCAGTCCGGGGCACAAGGGTCCTGGTACTACCCAGGTGCGAAGAACCCCGGAGGTGACTGCAATGAGCAAAAATGTCACTCACCGGCCTAAACGACGAGCAAACACTCGAACGTGAGAGCAAGGGATCACCCAACGAATGGACGAGCTCCAAGGAGGGAGGAGAGAGGGAGGCAAGAACCATGCTTTCAGAGAAGTGGCGGTCCGAATCCACTCTGACAAAAGAAAATAACTGACTAAGCCGTGCCGTAAGGGGGGCTCCACACGGGACGGGGCCAAGGCCTTCATGTATGGGTGACAGATCGGCCATAGGAGTACTCCGGGATATACACCAGGGCAACTAATGTCGAGCATACGATGATGCCGCCCGTTTTCATTTCGTGAAAGTCCCCGGCAGAGGAAAGGGCTGTAGGTGATGGCGCGTTCTGCTTCTTAGGTTAGGGCGATGAAATCGTTCCTATGGGATCGTGCGTGGCAGCTGGTATAGATGATGATGAAAGGCGGGCCGCTTGAACCGGGACCTATTCTCATAATAGGCAGCAAGCAAAGCTAAATAGGAAAGGGGGCGACGCTGCCTTTTTCGTCAAAATAAAAAAGGGTGGAATGTGGAGCTAATATGGCTGGCTACAAGTATAGCCAAAGAAAGATGAGACGAGACGGACTGTCAGAGGACGCAGCGGGACTACCAGGGGAAAGCCCGCCCCCGCTAGCTAACATAGATATCTATTCTCGGTGCGCATATTCGAGATTTAGAATCTCTTTCCGACCAGGCCAGGCCGAATCGGGCCACCACTTGGGATGGGAATGGCTCAGCCCACATGCATCATTTGATGAAAGCACTCCAGTCCAGTCGCCTCCGATCAGTGGCTTGTCAACCACCGGGGACCGTAGCTCCTCACCAAATGCCCCTGCGTTGGGGCAACACAGCACATGACTAGTTCGCTCAAGGACCACACCCTCTCGAGAGCAGGATGCCGGCCGAGATGGAGCACCAACCTAGACTTTCCTTGGGCTTGCCTTGCCCCAACATCTAAATAAAGGGCGGGCGCCGAAAAGGAAGCAGTGACGCCTTTTCGACGAAAGCTTAGCTTGGTAGGCGCTGCTTACTCACCCTACTCCCTTAGACAATGCAATGCTCTGAACACGAAAGTTTGCAGTTCAGCCCTCTTCTCCCATGCAGAGTCGCAGGCAGCGCCTCGGATAAAAGCACGGACGAGCCACATGCAGGGAAACTTGCACGTGTGGTTCTGGCCGGGGACCCCGGTATACTGTACTAATATGTGTAGGTCCCTGTAATTCGAGTGAGATTGTCATGGCGCAAAAGCAGATATGGTCCGGTATTCCCTTGTTCCCCGTATTGGTTATGTTCCTTATTCCTCGTCTAGCAGAAACTAATCGAGCTCCGTCTGATCTCCCAGAAGCGGAAGCTGAATCAGTTGCAGGCTATAATGTAGAATATGCGCGGGATGCGATCCTTAATAGTTCACTGTTGGCGGAAGCCAATGTCTCGGGACTCATTCTGACTTAAACAAGGGGTGGGTCTTTACCAACTTCCAAATCCAAGATTTAGGGAAAAAAAGAGGGGCAGGGCACTCTTCATTCTTCATTCGAAACTCATGAAGAGGTTTTTGCCTTTTTATCAAAAAGGGGAGTTGGGTAAAGCAAACTCCCTCCTTGGACGAGCACGGGGCTTAGTCAAGTAGAACCGGGTTGCGCTGCTTGATGCTCCGATCGAAAACAAATCAGTGGGGCCATGCCGGTACGACGGAATATGCGTTAGAAAGGTCAATCCCTCCCCCCCTTTCTTTTTTTTTAATGAAAAACCGGGCCGAACTTATAAAAAGCAGCCCACCCGCTTCCATAGAACAATATCGCGGCAACGTAGACCTAAGTGGATTTATTGGATCCTGGGGAACCATCACAAGTACGGCCGGCCTATAGAACGAGAATGCCGTGTCGTCCAGCGGAGCTTAGAAGAAGGTGACTCGGAGCCTAAGGAAGGTGACTCGCGCAGACAGCTGACTCCTTTTCAATAGAAAGGAATAGCCAAACCTACCCAGCTGGCTGGTCAATCTCAGTGATCTTATCGGCCGGCAAAGCGGAGACGGACGACCACGGTCCCGACCTTACCAGCACCGTAGGTTTACTAATCAATGACTCAACCTACTATCTTTTCTTACAAACTCAACCAAGCCTAACCAAACCCCATGCTAACGACATGTTCTTGATATTGATTGAGTTGGAGGGAGTCAGAGACTACCACGGAATCCTTCCATAGTCACCCCGGTGACCTTCGTCACCAAAGCGTCACGACAGTTTCCCCTCACTCCAGTGGGGATCAGTCGGAGCACGTAGGAATGCCGACCACTACATAAGCCACGTCTGGCTGAGGCGAGCAGCAAGCGGGGGAGAGTCTTTTTAAGTACAAGAACGTTGGGGTGGGACGCTAGTACTTAAACTAGGGTTGCTTCTTAGCGCTAATCTTGCGTTTTCAGCAGTTAGTTGTAGCGCGCCTTCCCTCCTTCTCTCATTTCGGAAAGATTTGGCAGTATTTTCTTATGATGACCTGGTCGAGAGAGTACGAAACATCGGTGTAAAAGATTGAGTGGGATGGTTATAGTAAGGGGCGAACCAAGTGCTTGCGCGAAGAAGCGAATCAATCAGAATGGAGACAAGGAAAGGAGGAGAGGCGAAACTCAACTAAAATGGAAAAGGGAACTCGACCGACTATCATGAGCGAAGTGAGGGAATTCCTTCTGATTGGATCCCTTAGGAGAGAGACAGAAGGTATTATTAAATAGAATCAGATCTTTGACGATCCAGTATTAGCTAGTAAGTGTATGGACTCAGACTTTGATGACTCCCTAGTGGCCAGGGAAGCGTTAGCTTCACCCTTTTCTCTTCCTATTTGGATACTGATTTCTTCTTCAATAGAACCATCCGCTTTCTTTTGAATCTTGTATACCAATTTACATCCCATAATGTTTTAGGAGTCGGTGTAAGGAGCTAGAACCCATGTTTTATTTTGGGCTAGGAAAGAACAAGATGCCCTAGCCCCGTCCTTCCATCATAGCTTAGTTAGCTAGCTAGCTACTTCATTTTGTGCTAAAGCCCCTCGATACATAAGTGCTCTCATTCCTAGAACCCACCCGGGGCGAGTTCGGGTTATTGCTTTAGCTTGAACCCTATCTTCCGTGATCCATAGATCTATCTGGTTCCGTGTCCTCAACTGCTATCATTCCTGTCCGCTATTCTAGTTCTCCTTTGCCCTGCGGGGCTAGTCCTTGTTCGAATCCGAGCTATCGATCATTTCAGGAATGTAGCTATGCGCCGTTCCTTGTCCTAGTCGAGGGATAATCCAGAGAATCCGTATCATAGCTAGTTCTGGGTTTCCCTATCCTTACTAGTTCTAGTCATTCCTAACCTTCCTCAAACCTCTCATCCAAACAAGAGATATTCCAGAACTACTGCTTGAGAAACAGCTACTACTAGGAACCGTTGTCGACGATTCAGACGAGCTAGCTCACTTCCTAAAACCTTACCTGCTTCCCATAACTGGCCTTACTAAAACTTACGAAATGATAATTTTCCTAAATTTCCGGTTAACTGCTGACTTTCTTTGCTAGCTCACCCTCTGTCTTCAGGAGGAAAAGCTTGCTTGAGTACCTTACTTGAAAACAAACCGCTTGAGCTGTAACCGAAACAGAAAGGTTTGATGAGCCGCTGCTTGCTCTCTAACTGCTCTTACCGCTTCTTCTTCTTGACCTCTGCTCACTGCTGCCAATGCTGGCCGCCCCTATCTCTAAAGCTGCGGATTACAGCTCCTGATTCAAGCAGTTCAAAGTAAGAAGTATGAGTCTTGTTTGTGACATTCAATTCCAGAATGAACATTCAAAGGAAAAGTAGTATGGGACAGCCTGCAGCTTGCTATTACTGACTGCGGCTGCCGACCGAAGAACTGAAGATCTTCAATCTATGTTTGAGTGCTCTTGCGAAAGAAAAGAATTTCGAATGCTAAAATTACTTAAAAAAATAGGATAGGATCGCGGATTCCATATATTTTTCTAGAAAGAAAGATACTGTACTCCGCACAGGCTACACCGCATCCTTCAAAGCCATTTAATGCCTTCTTGCCTGCCTTCAGTTCATGCCTTCAGGCCGGCCTGCTCTTGCCTATGAATGAGATGCCTACTTCCCATTAAGTAAAAATACCTCATAGACATATTTTAGATAATACTTAGTTAGTTTAAGAGAAAGATAAAGATGGCATGAGACAATGCTGCAGATGAAGGGAAAATGAGCAGCAACGCTGCAATGAGGAGAGAGGAGCAGTGAAGGGCACGGGAAAGAGCCATCTTATGTTCATGTACGCTGCAAACTTGAGACATCTCGGAGGTCGCATATATTCCCATGTAGTAGGTGCTGGCATGCAAACTGTGCCTGCATACGTTGCCTGTACTGGCTGATGTACCTTTGACATGGTCATTGGTCTGACTGCTTCAGCACAACGCGAGGACAAACATGAAAGCGGTTCTGAGGCAACTGGGGTGACACCGTACAATCTCAATGGGAAGATTTTCAGATCACGGTAGTCCAGGGCAGCAGTCAGATATGCTTATCATGTGTTGGCTAAGGGTGAATGCATGCCTCCTGAAAAACTCAAATGCATATATGCAACAATTTACTGACAGTTGTTGTACAGGCTGGTAATGTTGCTGCATATTAGCAAGTTCGTAAGAGACCATCAATAGATCACTAACGTTTGAGGTATACAGAACGGAGTTTGAGCTCACTGTGGCTTTTCTTGTGGTCCATATCAACTCCAAACTTCTTTGGTTCATCAGAACGGCTTTGTGAGTGATGATGGAGAGCTTTCTCAGCTCCAAACACTTGAACAGGAGCAGCCCTCATGGGAAAATCCAAGTCTTTCTGACTTGAAAGAACTAAAGGTTTCTCCAAATGCTCTGACATCTGAGTCTTGGTCATTTGGAGAGTCGGAGCATGGTTGCGATGCCTGAACTGCTCCAGTCGCCTCCTTTCGTTCCTTTATAGTTTTCCAGATTAAAGTCTTGAGGAAATTCATCACCTGAACTGCATGTATCAGGGCAGTTAACGGATCGGCCATCTGGAAGAGAAATACCTCAGGATTAGTGTGTGCACTTTGTGAAATATGCAGATAAAGTAAGAGGCATTTCTGATCTCAGTATTTGCTAGTCCCATTTCTGTAGTTAAAGTAGAGATTTTAGGCTAGCCAGCTTCCTTCGCCAGGTCTACTCTGAAGTTATAGCTTATCGAGGCCGCAGGCGCGTGCGAATAGCTAAAACGACTGACTTGTGCGAGCGCATCCTTCGGCCTTAACTTGGTTCCAAACCAGCAAGAACTAGTCGATTTCCATATCGAGAAAGTGTTTCTGCGTTGAGACAGCTTTGCGCCACCAATGTTTACTTTGTCCTATCGATTTCCATGTAAGCATAATTAGCTGTTCCTTAGGGTCCATCTGCGAGAGAAGGCGCGGAGCGTCGCGAACGAAATTGATAGATTCTCATCATGAAAGCCCATCCAATTGAAAATGAGTAGACTAACCACTCCAAGCAAAGTAGTATCTTACTTCAGACCGGATTTAATTCCTAGTCAAGAAAAGAATATATATAGGCTTGTGAAATGTCAAAGTGCTTACGACCTCAACTATATTTACTACACTCGTGGATCATCACTACTTGCTGCATATTTTATTTAAGGGCTACCGGCTTAAGCCTCAATATTAGGGGCACCTCCTCGCTCGAAAAATATCATTCCCCCTCAGGGACGCAAGCACCTTCTCGTTATCTCTATCCTCGGCAACTACCTTCTCGTTGAAAGTCTGGTACTCGTCCCTCCCGATGCGTTCCGCCCGAAGGAAGAAGTGATCAGTGATTCGAACAGTCAGTTGCTTTTTTGGAGGAATTTCCTGCTCAACATCTCTAGCATCACGAGTGGAACGAGAAAGTTCAACGACCCAGTGAACGGAAGGATGATTAGAGCCAGAGACCGAGTGGAACGAGCCAGCTGGTATTTACCCAGGTTGTCCAGAAGTTGCATCTTGCCTATTTGAATTAGCTCCTGGGGGGAGGGTAGGCCGAAGGACTCTATAAGGTGAGACCGAGTGAATAAGGGTTGTTTCCCTATAAGGTTAACCCGCAGAATGGCCATCCTATTTTGGAGTTACCAAGAGTTCTTTCGTTGATAGAGTATTCTCAAACGGCGAAGCCTAGTCATAGGGAAAAGAAGATGAGGTGACCATTGCCCTTACTTATCTTGTCACTAGCATGTTTACCTATACAACTGCTTGAAACTAGAGATTTAAAGGAAAACTTCTCCTTGCTTAGCTTGCCATTAAAGAGTAAGATGCTTATTTATACTCTTCTTCCTTTATATACTACTAGTTGCTTATGCTTTCTTTTCTACAGGGGAAAGCTATTTCAGTCAGTAGTTTCCGGTGTCAATTCCAAGAGCAAAAGGATAGGTTTTGGTTAGTTCGGTGCTCGGGTAAGCTTCTTCGGTGCCTACTCTCTCTGTCCCCGCCGCTCCTCGCACAAAGCTTCTTTTCCTTCTTGTCAATCAAAGGAAAGAAACTACTGATAACGTACGTAAACTACAGGATTCGTTTCCTAGCACTACTCAAGGGCTATCCAAGAAGTACTAAATCTTTCATTGAATATTGAAGGTACAAGCTCAAAGTAATTCTCTACTTACTCTTCGCTGCCCTCTCGACGGGTGATCCTTCTTAGGACAACTAGCCTAGGCACATGTCAAATAACTCTTTCTCAGATCGAATTATGTCGAGAGAGAGAGAGACAACCACTTTACTACTGGAGAAAAGGCTAGCTTTGGCCACCTATGCGCGAGGGAGAGCAGGAGGCAAAGAAGGGTTAAGGATCCGGCACAATGAGGTACTATATCCAATGTAGCTAGATCTTAGCCCCATAGATATGAATACAGGTACAAGGGAGAAGAAGTATCGTTGCTTGGTCGGTAGCGAGGCACGGCAGAGAAAGAGCGCCGAAATGAATGAAATAGATATCTGTTCACTAGCGGGTAGTATTCCCCTGATTCTTATAGCACAGTCCATGCATTCCAACTAGAAGTTGCTGATTATGTAGCGGCGCTTAGCTTGCTTTTCTGACATTAAGGAAAGTACGAGGCACTTATTGTTTTAGTACCAGCACAAAGACGATGATGATGGGAGAAATCCGCTTTTTTTCTCGATCTTCAGTACACCACACAATCAGTCGAGCTCAAGGTCTACATTTCCGAAGAAAAACCAACTAAAGACTTTACTGATTCACTGAAAAGTGTTCTTATCGAGAATCTCGATCATCGGAAACTAGTAAAGAGCGTGTATATGCCCTTGATCTATGGTAAGACACTAATGTCAACTGTTAAGGATAATATCATTGCTAAACTATCTCGACATATAACCCGTAAAGAAGGGTTTACAGCAGCCCAAATCTTCTTTAAGTATTTTCGCGAGAAATATAAGACAGTAGATAACTTGATACAATTAATTCGGGATATAGCTTGGGTAGTCACGTCAGCGAACCAAGTAGTTCGGATCCAAAATGAATTTATGTGTACTTTACAAGATTATCTCTGCCATGAGAAACTAAAATGTATATGTACAAGTATACGATAAAGTCAAAAAGAAGATGGATAAGAAAAAAATCACAATGGAATGACCGGTAAAAAAGACTGTTGTAAGAGCGCCACATTTGTCAATTTAATCCATCAGAGGGATGGGTATATAGCAATGAAATTTGTGGAATCTCTTGATATGGATACACCTATCTATACTGTTCACGAGAATTGTATATCTACAGCTATACATTGCGATAAATTCCCTGACTTCTATCTAGATGTCTTTATCAAGATGAGATCACCCTTGTTAATAATCAACCAATTGAAAAAACTAGAGGCTCCGGTTTATGAACCACTGTAGTCTTGTTTTCCTGGTCTAGTAAGTCCAGTAGTCCGGTCAGTCAAGTCAGTCAGGTAGTACTGGTCAAGTAAGCACAGTTGTTTTTGTTAGTAAGTGTTAAGCATATTCATTCCTTCGGTTTTCCCATAGGGCAAGCTAGGCTTGGGAGAGAAGAAGGAGAGATAAGTTCAAAAGTAAAGTAGACTGATCTTGACGTCGGCGTTGGAAAAACAAGAACATTCTTTCTTCCATGACAAAATGCTAGTTGCTATTCCGCGTTTGTCCCATCGACTTTGGCCAATGAGATTACTATACGCGTTTTCAGAGGAACTTGAAAAGTGAAATAGATTCAGCACCACCATTGGGCGGGGAACAACTACTCCTTTTTTCTTTCCTCAATCGTTCCTCCTCAAACTAAAGTATTCCGTTCCCATTGCTAAGGGGCTTTGAACACCTCGGGTGCGCGGTTACTCTCGGATGGTTCACGGCAATTCAAGGTAGTTTCTACTAATAGCTCAGGGGCCTGTATCGATAAGAGAAATGGCATCATGCCTTCTTCCGTAGCCTGAACTATCCAACTGGACTCCGGCTATGCGGATTGCTTTCTTCATTTCAGTTGGGTAATTCGACCGTCCACCTTCCATACAACTTGAGTTGGCTTTGATCGATTGCTTGGTGTCACGCTATTTACTACTACGGTTAGCTAAATTCGTTTATGACACCGATTCATTTCTAGTTGATCCATTTTGTAAGGTCGTTCAGAAGCAAAGGCCTACTACTCTACTATACAAGACAAGTAAGCTGGTCAAGTCAAAAGAAGGTTCCTGACTATCTAGTAAATGAGTGCACGAAGAAAGGGAATGGCATCAAACTGGTACTTTTCTCCCGGTAGGTATGTTTTACAATAGGCATGTGCCATGAAGCAAGAAAAGGAACAAGTCAAAGCAGAAAGAAAGCCCACGGAAAGGAGCGGGCACAAGGAAGGGATGGGGAGTTTTTGAAGTTTGAGAGATAGTGAGGAAGAATCCAAGGAACGATCGAATTCAGTGATGGATGGGAATCGTGACACTTCATCGGTACATTCTTATCTACCTCTCCGGAATGAAAACTCTACTGCTAATGGATTTAGAAAAAGTCGAGCGAATAGCTGCCCAATCAAAGTCTTCTCTCTGACTTATCGAGTTTGAGGAAGGATGGGGATTGAGTACGGATAGGGTAGTAGTTACCATCCAGCCTGTGTCAGTTTACTGCCATCCAGAAGCTGTAATTGCTTAGCCAATTGCATAAGCATCCGGAGTTGCACCAGTTAGATAGGAGAAAATGGAATAGGAAACAGGAGTCTTTCCTGCCTGGCCTCTGTCTTCGAGCAAGTTCGAGTTATCGTTGGAGTACTTGGAGTACTAAGCGATTTCAGTATGGGAAGTTTACTATCGGTTCTTTCATATGCTAACTTTGCCAATGCCCTTCCTTAGCAACTACGGGGTCTTCGGCATAAGGGGAGTGCATTCATGTGATATGATATTGGTCTAGTTTAGGCTGCTTGAACTTTATCTCTGTTCATTGATTCATTGGCTATCAGAGATAAAAGGAATCCAGGACAGTCATCAGTCACACAACCTCTTCTTGTAATGCCTCCGGAATTGCAGCTTACTCCCCTTCTTGAGTGATTCCTGTTGATGGAAGATAGGCTAATTTAGGGTTAGCCTAATAGCTCATCATTCCTCACTCTATTCTTTCAATTATAGTAATAAACTGGACCTATCAGATCCAATGAACTACTATATTTAGGACAAGCCCAACACTACTACTATTAGAACATGCCGGGTAGGTGGTATCTCCCAAAGTGAAAGGAAATATGACCTCATAGAAGCAGCCGCCAGGCCAGCCGGAAATTTACTAAGTCTGGTTTGAAATGACAATTCGTAAGTAGAGTCACACACGTTAGACGACAATATGCTCTAGTCTTTCAATTCTAGCAATGATATCCACTGTGCTATTCAAAGGTATTTGAGTGGAATGAACTCATCTTAGCCTGGTGTCGGGGAATTGATGAAACGAGCCATTCCTTTAGGCGCAGGGGCAAGTGAAAGAGATGGACAGAGACTAGGGAGGAAGATGGAACGAAAGAGATGGAGAGAGGCGAGAGAGATTGAGTGGAGGGGTCGAATCGCAAGAAACGATTGGAGCGGATAGATCAATCGAAGACGAGATAATCGGGGATAAGGATCGAAGGAGGATAATTGCCAAACTAAAGTGAATGGTGGGATATACCTGAAAAGCCAAAAGCCTAAATCAGTTCTATTCAAAGGAAAGAAAATAATCTCTCACTTATCTTATGCTTTCCTAGCTATCAAACCGCGAACGAAAGAATTGATCTTGCTGGATTGAAGTGAAGTACTTGCTTATGCCATTCACCTAGAGTTTTCTAGAAAGACTTTCCATTGATTTCAGGGCCCTGTCTTGCTTATTGTTTCAGTGGGATAGGAGCACTACTTGCTTTGTCTTTACTGGCATTGCTTGAATATAGGCTCATAGAATATTCTTTCGGCATGCAAACAATCAAGTATAGTAGGTCAAGCCTGCTAGTAGATAGAAAGATAAAGCAGCCTATCAAGTACTTATCTATGCCGGCAAGTAATATAGTATGAAGTAGTTTTGCAAAGAAGCTTGTTCTTTCGGAGTAGATTGGCACTACGGCACTAAGGGTACACTACTAGCTTTTGATATGTAGTTTTTCATAAACAGAAGAAAGAGTTAGTTTTCTCGTCATAAGTGCCAGCAATCTCGTTCAGGCACTAAACTAGTTTCGGGGTTCACTCTAATCTAAGAGCAGGGGATGGAGATGGAGCTGAGGAAAGGAAAGAACTTGCAACGAACAAGCGACGGATTGCCTTCCTTCTTCCTTGAAGGTTGGACTTACTCGAATTACTACATTTCCTGTTTCCGCTAACCCTGTTTGTTCGCATATCAGGTTCGGCTTGAGCGCAGACATCGGATCGTATTGATGGATATCGCATGCTAGTGAGTAACCCTTTTTCCCTGTGGTCGAGCTTTCTCCCGTACTGCTTACATCTCTTTAGAAAGCAATAGATCTGTCCTCCATCTTGAAAATGCATTACTTTATTCTTTATCTTCCGTTTGGTCGCCTTTTCTCTAGCATAGTAAGTTAGTGGTATCCGTCCGTCAGTAGATCTGTCTTCTACTTGGCTTGACTCCCCCGCTTGCTATAGAAGAACTGGATCATACTAGTAATTAGTCTGCGGATAGTTCCCTTCCAATTCGCCATGTTCTCCTTTAGCTTCTTTCAATTTGCCAAGAGAAAGAGCACCTACCCTCCTTTCTTGCTTCCATTCTATATCGCTTCCCCTACGAATGAGGACTCTCCCTAGTATATCTTGATAGGAGCCCGTCGATAGTGGAGTAGTTCTTTCCTTCCTTCCCGCTAGCAACAACAACCCTTTCTTTTCGAAAGATAGATCCTCGATCTGAGGGATATTCTTCAAACCGGAGCCAACTAATCAATGCTTTTATCTATTACGCGAGTTCGGTCGTTGGCCGAGTTACGTTTCTTTTGCTTTTTTCGATCAATCCAACAATTCCTTCCTGCTTTCCGAGTTACGGTTTTCTCACCTGCTTTCCTACGGAGAACATTCCAATGAACGGACGGACAAGGGCGCACCGGTTCTACACTGGCCCAACCAAACTACCATCGACTAGGCCTTTTGAGGTTTATTCACTTCTCTGAAATGAAACTTAGCACTTGTTTTCCAATCCTTGCTTGTTTATAAGCAGCTTTCTCCTTTTCGATTCCCACTGCTCGAAGTCGGCTTTTCCTCCGCTCTGGGGGATATTCCTTCTACCAATCAGAGTGGCCTGCCCTCAAAGTGGTAGGATTGAACCAGGCAGTCGTCTTGTATTCAAATTGGTGGTGAGGGGATTCACAGGTCTAGCCAGGGCAAGGTGTCAGAAATAGCCAAGCACGAGATAGCTGATATGCGTTTTTCACAAAAGCACCGGTCAGTTACTAGGTAAGATAAGTAATAGGCTTGGTAAAGTGTCATGGAATAGAACTAGTTGCCAAGGTAGCTGGGTTTAAGAAACACGAGATAGGCCGCCGCCTGTGAAGAATAGGTAAGCAAGGGATAGGGCGATGGATTTTCTAAGTTCATAGTCAATTGCTTAACACGTTGTTCTCGCCAAATAAGCATTATAGAAAAGCCTTACTTCGTTCTATATGGTTATGGGAGGTTTATAGTTCTGTCTGCTTCGAGCGCTTGTAAAGCTGACTGACCAGTTATAAGAAATGTATGTGCTTGTTGATAGGCTCTGACTGCAGTCATCGTTCTAAGATCCAGTCTTTTCTTCTTTTAAAATCAAATAAATGCCTTCCCTCGGCTCTGGGTACAAGGAAAGAGCCACTCCTACTATTCTTTGTTTCGTTGGTAGAACCAACACAAACCTCATGTTTTCTAGCCAGGAGTAGAAACCTCAAGAGCGCACGAGCAAATGTTAGCTTAACACACCAGTGCCAAAGGAATCTTCCCCTATTGGCCCATCTTTTTGATGGAATTCGTAACCTAGTAGGAAATGGAATTCCTGCCCCATTCGGAAAGCCGGATGTTCGCAGGATGAGAAAGTCAAAGACCCCCAAGCGTATCTTCTTTATCTCTTTGTCAAGACCAAATGGTGATGCAACCAAGGAAAAGAGCGCGTTGCAACTTCTTTCAATTTCCGATGTAGTCGCGTAGCTATTGCTTCTGTTCCAGGAAAGCATACGGATGTTTCTTACTTCTATGTTCTGATTGAGCTGAATCCTGGGTTGTTATGGATCAATGCTAAAGCCATCCTTGAGAACACAATCCCTAGCAATCAATTCTACTTAGTTCAGTTATTCAGCTTTCCAAAGGGACTCACCTACATTCTATCCGCAACATACTGGTATCCATATCTTTTGTTGGGAATATCCGATTCGTACTGGTAACTGAAGAATATCCGAAGCAGCCTTATCCGATCCAAGTCTTATCCATATCTGCTTCGTACCCGCTCCATTTTGCAAAAGTAAGCCCAATAAATATCTATCATGATTTGTGCAATTCAGCCTCAACGTCCATAGAATAAAAGTGAAATAAAAAGCGTCCGCGGAGCGCCTCAGTGGAGCAATGTTTCCTCAATGAAATCCAATTTGTGCTTGAGATGTGCAATAATGTATCAAGAACGCTTCAATCGGCTTCAGCTGGTTCTAACCATCGATAGGTGGATAACTTCCACCAGAGTGTTGCTGCAACTCACACCGAGGGACAGGGGGTGTCGGTTCAGACTTCCTATTGCCAAAGGTACAATAAAAAATGTGCAAAACTAGTCCCCAGATCATGTGGTTGATGGTGCATGTGGTAGCCCTGGGCAAGCTTGTTGTATAAAAAATAATCTTGAGAAAGATAACAACTGTTGTAAAGTAAATACGTTAGTTGGGTTGGTTTAGCTGGTTTATTGGGCTGAGTGGTAAAAGGCTATTCAATTTGGTCGGGTAAAGGATGGTTGACTCCCAACTGTCAAAGCGGTATGTCTTCACAAGAACGAAGGCCCCGAACTTGGGATTCCGTGTGAGAGTAGCGACTTAAAAGATCGAGTTGTTGAAGCGAAATCTACGAACTAGTTTCTCAGCAGTCGTGAGTCAAGTGGAATAGGCCTAAAATGCGAATTAGGATGAAAGACATCTTGCTTCAAGACTTCTATAATATAAGTAATCTCATATGTTTGAACTGAGAGAGCTTCATTTTCCAATAGTGCCAGGACCTGTGTTCCATATCCATTATCTTTTCCTTGTCCTTCTTGTCGAATAGAAAGCAAATATATGTTCTGCGATAAAGCGTATGTCCTATATTTCTGCCTTTCATTCATCTTACCATACTTCTTATTTCCTCTGACTGTAACCTGAACCAGCCAGAGTGAAAATTCCGATCGGAAAAGTGAAACGTATCTTCCTTAGTGAAGTAGAGCGTTTCAAAAATTCCGTGCATCGCCGGCTCTCACCAGTCCCGATGCAGGTAGAGTAGGACATGTGCGTTACCAAGCATGGCTTAAAAGGCTTTTCTTGGTGCGTTCACTACTCGAAACGGGTCCTTCCTCTATCGAATATCCCTAACTAGCTTTCCAAGCCAGACGCGTTATTTCCAAGTTTCCTTGGGTAAGTGAAGAGATGAAGTCCTCTTCTTCACAGTGAAAGTAGCTCAAGCGGAAAGCAAGCAACTACACAGGATCACCAAAACGTTGTTTTTGTGCCTATGTTCACACTTCGTTCCTGCTCAACTGTGCTTTTTAGTTAAAACAAGCAAATTCGTTTGGTGTAGTTGAAATAACGGAATTGGAACTTGTTTGGTCAAGTAACGGAAACTCAATCAAACTCATAATTGTGTCAATGGAATCTTTTCCTTTTTGTTTTAATATTCACTTAAGACCATTCCAAGGCTCCTTTTCGCCATGCATAAACTAAACCAACAACTAGGATAAGCACAAAAATGAAAGCTTCGATAAAAACGGATACACCCAATACGTCGAAACTCATTGCCCAAGGGTAGAGAAAGACAGTTTCCACATCAAAAACAACAAAAACTAGCGCAAACATGTAATAGCGTATTCGGAATTGTAACCAAGCCCCCCCCATGGGTTCTATACCCGATTCATAACTAGAAAGCTTCTCTGGTCCTTCACTAACCGGGGCTAAAAGTCCTGAAATCCAAAATACCAAAATAGGAATAAGGCTTGCTATTATTAGAAATGTCCAAAAAATATCATATTCGTGAAGCAGAAACATAAATGTACTCCCATTAATGTGGAATAGGCGGAACTGAATTAGTCAATTCAAGTTGACATTGTCAATTTATCCAGAACTTCTCTCTTTTCCTCGGTGAAACAAGAATCCGTTTTGCTCAAACCAAAGGCAAGGAGCGCTTACTTTAGCCTTTGTTTCTTTTGTGATATGTCTTTCTTAAGGATTCATCCAATGTAATCCCCACTTCCCTTCTTTTTGATTTCCCTTCTATTTAGATATGATATAGACCTAATTCTTATACAAAGAAAACTCTTTCGCTTCACTTTGTCTCACTTTCTCCAGAATCTCTAGAAAAAAGAATTGCTCTACCCTTTATTTAATGATAGTCAGAGACTATTAAATAAAAAAGAAAATACTTACTTTACTACTAATTAGATTAGAACCTAATTAAAATCGGATGATTAATATATACATCCTAATGAGGAGTAATACTAAAAAAAAGAACTCGATTTCAGAATTATGAAACAGAATATCCTGTTTTATTATTTACTCTTTCTTTTTTTTCTTTCGATTTTTTCTATTTTATTTAAAGTGGATCGATTTAGATAATGTATATAATGTATATTTTAGATAATGTATATAATGTATATTTTAGATAATGTATATTTAGATAATGTATATACTTCAAACAAAATAGGAATTCTCAAAATGGAGAAAATCGTTGCAGTCATTATAGGAATGTATAGGGAGACTTAGAGCATATCCTATTTGAAGGAGGATGAAATTCAAATCAGGTAAGGGATCCTTCCTTCTATTGATTTGATCAAAATTCTTTTTTCTTTTCCTGTCTCTCCGATTTTCGATGAATGAGCCTATGGTAATGCTTTTATCTCTATTCTATGGCGCAATCGACCGTCGAGTCTATAAACAAGTACTAAATAAGGAAAAGAAAACTATACTAAAGGAAACATAAGATATCCATCCTAAAATGGAAAAAAATACGTATATATTAGGGCTATACGGATTCGAACCGTAGACCTTCTCGGTAAAACAGATCAAACGGATTGTTATCGAAATGATTCGAACTGTTTCAAAGACCCAACATGCATTTTTCTGCATTGGGCTCTTTCATCAACTGATGTAAAGATCAGTTAATTCGCCATAGTTTTTCTTTAGGGAAAGATAATAAGATGGCTCCCTGTGTTCTGATTGATTATTTGTCTTATGATCTATCTAGGAACAATACCAAAGTGTTTCAAAGGAGGATTACCTTGACTTAGGTCTGCCTCCGGCCTAAATTAAATCAACCTAAGTGAAATGGAGTCTCTATCGTTCCGCTGCAAGAGTTTACTATGAGACTTCATACACCTTAAAGTTCATAGAACGAAAAGAAGTTTTTTGGAGGCCCTTATCCTCATTACGCCTAGCATTGAGTGGGCTGGATATTTACCTTATCAACTAGCAAATCAATAGGGGTTCTATTTGAGTAAGCACCTGAATTGGCACCAGAATCGGACTGAACCGACTGTTTGTCAGGCTACTGTTCTCCTATTCTTTCGAATCCATGAAGTAAGACATTGATTTTGCAATAAGGTCAATTATGTTCATTGCATAATAAGTTCCCGCATTGGCGCACGTGTAAGCGAGTTGCTCTACCGAACTGAGCTATAGCCCTTGTCAGAGATATCTTAACATATAGATAATTTCTTGTCAAGATGAATATTCTCTAATGCCAGAGGATATCCCTTTGATCCGTTTAGTTTACTATATAACATAAACATACCAATAACGGAGCGGTATTGCTTATAAAAAGGATTCGATCTATAATAGATTCTTTGACCCAGGTGATCAGGACTCGTACAAGTATCTGACGTGATTAGGCGGGGACAGGATTCGAACCTGCAGTCTTCAGGTCATGAGCCTGATGAGTCGACCAATTCCTCTACCCCGCTTCTTCCCCTGATCTTTCTTTCCCTCTTCCCACCGGGTTCCCCTTGCTTGCTTGGTCGGGATAGAACCAGCGTTTAGGTTGCGGCTAGGCGCGGAGGTTGGAGCTCCCTCCTTGACTGACGACTGGTACGAACTTGCTGAAAGCACGAGCGTAGAAGCGAAAGAAGAAGCGAGGGGATTGAGCTTCCAAGCGAAAGAACAAGGGATGAGCGCTTTGTTGCTAAAGCGCATACGTTTTCTTGCTCCTTTCTATACGAAAATTCCTGACTGAACCTCAGTCCACAGTTTGACCTATCTTTCTGGAGTCGGGGTGAACTAGTTCACTTAGATCTCTATGCATGTTACCTTTTCCTTAAGAGATGGGACTCAGTCGACACCCCAAGTTGCCAAACCGGCCTTTCCTAAACATTGTTCCGCGTAAGCTATTCTTCAGCTGAAATGGAAAACTTGTGAGCTCCTGGACAATCAGGCGCGAAGCGAAGAGCTTGCATTCCATGCTTCTGATTCAAGTTCTGAAAACCTTCGTGCTAACAAGCCATTCTATTCCTCGCTGCGCGCCTTGGTCGTAATGAAACCCAGTAATCATCATATTTGATCATGTTCTATTTTCAGAATGGAGATATTCTAATCCGGTCCTGATGGCATATCCATGTATAGTAACCACAGTCTTTCCAATTCCAAGGAGGAAAGCTTTAGCTTTCTGATGTAGAGAAGAAGCTAGAGCTCCTACTTCGTGTAACCACAGCCATCCCAATAATAATCGAATCGATTGAAACGAAACCCGCCCGCTTTGTAAAATACTGGAAATTATGTTTCGCATTCCATTGATCCAATGGTTAATGTGAGCTTGAAAGTCCCAACTTTCCTTCCCTTTAATTGCCCTTTCTCCTGTCCGGTGCTGAATAATCAGCCTATTCCCCGAAAAAGACAATTTTCCTGTCTTTTCCGTTAAGGGAAGCACTTAGTAGTGAACCTAACCACTGATTAAATCAGCAAGAGATAGGTTCACACTTCTTTTGATTGGTAGGCTTTCCCTTGAATAGTAAGACATTCCGAGCGCCAATTTCTTAATGCCCTTTGCCTTGATGCCTTTCCCTGTTCGCTCCTTCCTTTGCATCTTCGCTCCATGATTTGAAACTCTAGAAGAGAGAACTGCTGTGAGCCAGCTTTGTAGCGACCTCTGAAGTCTAAGAAAGCTGGAAGATAGAAAGAGAATCCCTCGTAGGCTGTTGCAACTCTTATAATAAGCTGCTCATACCGAGCCTGTTGAATACGTTTATCTCAGATTTTGACTAAGGTTGAAAAGCGGGATATAGCAATAATGGAATAAGGACAAGGTATACCGGTAAGATCCAAAAAAGAGTAAAAATAAGGCTTGTAGGGCTTCTACCCGGGCGTGAACTCCCTCTCCAGCTACAGGTCATATTCGTTTTCAGTGAGACATCGCAGAAAGGATTCCATTGAAGATTGAAACGGAACTTTCTATTACGACATTCCTTTCCTCGCCTTGGCACAATGAGCTTAGAACTTCCATATGAGCTGGTCATCTTTGCAGCAGTGTATCCACCTAGGAATTGTATCTCGATGGTGGGTCACACCAAGTGACTGTCTGGGGCGGTCGGGTCTTACTAAAGGCCTGCCTCGGTTGCTTACGGAAGGGCTTTGTTTTCAAATAAGCTCTTTGGCTCTTGTGCTAGTTTCGGTATACGAATAAGCTCTTTTGAAAATAGGTTCTTTTCCGATAAAAGAAAGAAAATTGCCAAGCAATGCTATCTATTCTTAATAGAAATACTCAATAGTAGGTAGGTTGACTCCACGAAGAAAGCATAGATAGTACGAAAGAAGGAAGAAATTCCTATATATATAAGGATTTGCTGAGATGGAAATATCCATCGTAGTCATTTAGACTCCAAAAAGCTTTTAGATAGAAAGACTTACCAATTAAAGAAGTACTAGAAATGCCAGGAGCAGAACTGCTACTCAAACCCACTGGATAGAAGGCTATAGAACTATAGAGAGTGTTACCTGATGCGGGGACTGGGTAGTCAAGCACTTCAACTAGAAAAGAAAACCTGGCTTAAAAAATGGAAAGGCGGCTAGGAAAAAGATAAGACCTACTTCAAGAAGGGCTACTATGATAAGGTGATCTTCGACGGAAGGCAGGAGGAATGGGACTATTCAAACTGGAACTATAGCTCCCTCGTGAACAAGCTTCCTTTGTTGGCTCACACGTGAAAATCCATCTCCAGTCTAAGGAGAACTTTTGGCAAAGCTAGCAAAGGATGATATAATTACCCGTTAGCCATCCTGGCATCTGTCCGGAACTCAACCTGGGTGGAGTGGAGGCCACCGCGAAGATCTTGAATCAATAGAAAGGGTATCCTGCTGACGAAGGATTAGAAGAAGCATTTCTATTTAGATTGAGAAACGAAGGGACGAAAGGTTGATTGAAGTATTTTTATTTCTCTGAAGAAGTATTTCTATTTATCTTGAGAAACGAAGGGACGAAAGGTTTCGGTTTCTTTCAGTATTGAGCGAATGAAATGCACAAAGACACAATGACTAAACTTCCCTGTCCTTTGAGAATGAAAACTCTACTGCTAAGAGAATGGAGTATCTTTTAAGATAATTAGATTTCACTATCGGTAGAGACAAATGAAAGCAATGCCAGGAACAATGAAAAACTTTCCTAGCCTAGTCTTTTAAGATAATTACAGAGATACTCTCTCTATGGGGCCCATTCACCAACAAAAGCAGTAAAAGAAGGCTGAGAAGCATCAGAGGAAGTCAATGGCATAGGCAACTTGTAAAGGCCACCTTCAAGCTTGCCCTTGAGGAGAATCTTCCGGGCGAGACACTCGATCCTTAATTAAGCAACAGTCAGATAGAAATTAAAAAATTACCTCGCTCCGCGCCTTGTTAACTGAGAAATAAATACTAAGCAGATTATTTGGAATTGCTGGAACATGAAGCACATTGTTCAATTGCTACGGTCTATTTGATGATGAAAAAGAGGTATTGCCTAAATGATGAATAGAAAAACCTGTACCATCACCAACTTGAATGAGCTCTTCCCCTTCGTAGACCGAGTGGTTGTTAAAATCAGCTGTGATATGATTGGTTGCACCCGAGTCCAAGAGCCAACTGTCAGGGGAGGCAAACTCCATGTCGGCAACATAGGCAGCAAGATGCTTAGGCGGTGGGGGCTTATAATTGTAGTAAAAACGGTGGCGACACCGATCAGCTGTATGACCCACTATAGTGCAAATCTGGCACACAGGGTTCTCAGTAGACTTATCAGTATCAGTGAAGTCATAAGTATTGGTACGCCCCCTGCCTTTCATGAATAGAGCTCGGCCTCTTTTTGAATTGGAAGAAGGCTGAGAAAAGGAGCCCTTACGGAGATTCTTAGAGGAATTAGTCAGGCCCGAAGAGAGATGATAGGTATAATTTTTATAGTATGGTCCATTAGTGCGAGACGGCCCATAGTTAGGCCCAGACCAAGACCTGGTATGAGGGGGACGATACTTAGTGTGAAGAGTTCGGTGGAGAGATGAAGGCTCTGGAGGCGCCGCTCTTGTGTCAGAAGAAGGCCTTGGAGGTCAGGCCAGGTCACTAGATCAGATCGTGTAGTAATAGCGGTGACAAAAGATTCGTACTCAGCTCCAAGCCCGGTCAACACGTGAAGGACAAGATCCTGTTCAGAGACGGGCACACCGATCGAGGGAAGTTGATCTGCGATACTCTTCATTTTCTTCATAAACTCCTGACACGAAGAGGAGCCTTTCTTGAGAGTCTGGAGTTGAAGGCGAAGATCAAGAACACGAGATGCAGAGGCGCGCTGCGAGTAGGTGGATGGAAGATCATTCCATAGATCTGCAGTGGTGGTACAGTCGACAACTTGAGCAATAATGGCAGGCTCAAGAGTCGAGAGAATCCAGCCGAGGATAAGTTGATCCTGGTGCATCCAAGTGGTATACGCTGGATTTATCTCAGTGGTGGCGACACCGAGGTTATCAGAAGAGGTTACTGTTGGAGATGGTGGAGGAGTAGAGCGATCAAGGAAATGCATCAAGCCACGACCTCGTACAATCGGCACAATCTTTGATTTCCACGCCAGAAAGTTCGATTGATCTAGTTTGAACGAGACAGGATGATTTCACTCCACCCATGATTTCGTGGAATAACAAGTTTTCCCATTGAAAAATCTATCAGACGAAGACGAACTTGCATTTGTTGAATAAAGAAAAGAAAAGAAGAGTTCGATGTAGGAGGAGCGAGCCTCCCCCAGAGCTTTCGGCAGCCATACTTTCTTCACAAAACTTTATGAGAAAGATGGACTCTCTTTCACCGCAACTTGCCCGCCCTAACAGATGGAATTGATTCACGATCAGCCTCCTTCGGACCCGGTAGCTACAGCCCGTAAGCAAAACAAGATTTGGTCTCGTACGCCTGCTAAGCAAGTTCCCTCTCTTTTTAATTTATAACTGATAGCCCTCTCGTTACTTGAAAGGAAATGGAATGCATCTTCGGTGCCTAAGCTTGAGTGAGCGCATCGCAACTGTGCCGATTTCTTTCTTTTGGCTTTCAATTCACCCTCTGCCTAGCCTGAGCCTAGAAAAGGATAAGGAAGCTCAGCCCTTTTCGGAAAGGCAAGAAAGTGAAAGCACTTCGGTCTTGAAAGAAAAGAAGGCATTCTAGTTTTTTTAAAAAAGGCGCGCAGCGAGGTGTGGGTAAAATATCTTAATCTTCAAGTTCCTTACATCCAAATATGAATGGTTTCTTTCTCACATAGGAAAACAAGGCAAGCGAGATAGGTAAAAGTAAAGTATAGCAGATATAGCCAAACAAGGGTTTGTGCATAACTAGAAGTATAGGTTTTTACAAATAGGTTTTTACGAGCTTACAAAGCAAAGTATGTTGAAAAGAGAGTATAATAGACTTTTTGACTTTCCCCAACTTGAATGCTAGTTAGGGTCCTTAGGGTGCCCTATTACGTCCGTTTTCTTGGCTAGACCAGAGGAGAGAGTTGGGAGCCATTCTCCAAACAGAGATGTTAGACCGTTCCCCTTTCACTCAGATACGCCTCATCCCAGAAGAGCGCTATTCTCCGATCCACTGGTATTTCTTCCCGAGCCTCATTGCTTTATAGGCTCGAACAATCGGAAGGAAGCTTGACATGAAAGAAGTTCGAGTCGAAGCAGACTAGCAGATAGTGGGGCGATTGGTAGTTCGCGCAGTGACCTCGTTCTGGATGTGCCTCGTACCATTTCTTTCTTCTTAACGAAACTCTGTCTATCTACTAAAAAACTTCTTCCTACGCAAAGCCTACTAAATAAAACTCTTCGCAAACTCATTACGGAGGTTACCATTAAACTCAAAGGAAACTAATTACGTGGATAAGAGAAAGAAAGAATCACTAATGCCAGCCGAAATACCCAATGACTATCGAGTACCAGACAAAAGCGAAATATATAGCCTTTCTAGCGTGTAATTTATTCCTTTCATTTCATTATATACGAGTTTCTTTCTATCGAGAAAGGAAGCAATTACATAGAGTAAAAAAAATAGTTACGAGTTGGCTAGCTTGTTCATTCATTCTTATATCTCCGAAGCTCCGCCTCTGCTTCCACTGGCATCATAAGTGTACTAAGGAAGTCTTCAATAGGTACCACTAAAACATGGTTTGGAACAAGTGGTCCTTTTGCAAGTGCACAGTAGTATCCTTCTCCAATACTAAAAATGAGATGTGACTCAACATCTGGTGTTTTATAAGAACCAGCAACGGCTCTCCACACGCTTTCGATCACTACAAATGGCGAGCGAGTACGACGATATACTAGACAGATGCATTAGATGATGATCAATATTGAACTGATCATGAGAGAGAGAGTTTTGGAGGACTTCACTCACCTACGAGGTCTTGCATCCCTTGCCTTTTCCTCATCAGGTCTGCCCAGTCCCATTCTCTTCCTTTGTTATAGAGTAAAGTTTAACTTCCCTAAATTCAGTTTCGTTTGACTTAGTGAAAAGCGAGTCTATTTTGCTTAGAATTAACCGCAGTGCACTGAAAGGCTCAACTCACGAATGAATATAAAGATCAAGATTATTGATAATAAGGAAGGAGGCGCGTGCGCTCGACTGACAAGGAGAGGAACGAGGGTTTTTCAGTACTGTAGTAGATCGAGTCTTTTTCCTAATTCCCTTGTCTTGTAGACTCCCTGTGCCCTCTTTGGATGGGGCTGGATCACCAGAAAAACGGTAAGGTCAAGGGCCAGGCATGATGAACCAGACGTCTTCATTCCCCCCAGTGAGTGAATGGAATCGGGCAAAGCGAGATAAGAGTCCTTTAATATACGACTTTTCATGAGATGGTATATTGGAAGAAAGCTGTCCTTCCTGGCATCAAAGAAAGAGAAGAGCGGAGGATGCTTCTCCTTCGATGCTTGAAGAAAGCTTATATGGGACTTGTGAAACAGAGAGAGCAGAGGATTGAATAGTCCTATCGATTTCTTCTTTCTTGGCGGCCCTATTAGTAAGTTGGCCCACCTTCTCACTCGAGAGCTCTATTAGGTAAGAAAGGACTGAGATTTTCTATGTTGAGAATGAAGCATTCTCCTTGCCTACAAATCGAGGGTGCATTAACTCATAAAGCCCTGAGGAAAAATCCTCTTTATTTACGAGAAAAAGTGCAAAAGGGCAGAAACACCTATATGCAAAACTCCTACTTTTGCCCTAAATCCACTTCAACTAGTCGTATCAAATACGGAATACAAGACTTCGTAGTTGAAGAGAAATATCCAAATAACATATTTGATTCTTAAAAGAATCCATATTTATAGCAATAAAATACTTTTTTCCTCTCCCCGATAATATATATTATTATATAATCAATTCAAAATATCTATGATATTATATGTTTTCTTTATAAAGGACCCGAAATACCTTGCTTACACTTGATTGACCTTTGAACCAAGAAATAGGAGTAGCTGAACTTTCAATGCCTTACAGCTTTCTCCCATTGGATGGATTGCCTAAGATGCCTAAGCTTGCATACCTGGAAATAAAATGTTCGTGACTCTTTGTAAACTGATAGACTAGCTTTCTCATTCTCACAGGAAAAAGAGAGTTGCTTTAGAACTTATTTCCAAGGCCGATAGAACTGAATAGGCGGACTTCACTCCCGCTAACAGCCAAGAAGAGATTCCACTTCCAATAAGGCACGCACTGGTGATCTAATTCATAAACTAGCTTCACTAAGACTAAGTAGATATTATATATCCCATTCATTGTCTTCTTCTCAACCTCTCTGAACTACCGGAAAATAAGCACTGCTAGTCCCGTAGAAGCTGTTAATGGCATAGACCTTGCAACAAGAGTAAGCACTGCCTGATTGATCGGACTTTGCCAGGCCTGGAGTTGCGGTTGCCAGCAAGCAAGCCATTATCCCGAGACAATAGCAGTACCCAAGATGCTGTAGTAGTGGAAGAAAGCTTCGAAAACGAACTTACACATTGAAATGGCTATGGGTGCCGAGTTCCTATCTTCAAGCGTTGAATGAATGAACTGCTTACTTACTAGCAAAGGAAGTTTTTTCCAATAGGCATTATGTGCAAGTATAAAGAATATTCCTGAGAGTATCCATTTCTGACGAAGTAGGTCTATTCGCACTACTACCAGAAGCTTGACCTACTAGCACTTGAAACAAAGCATGCCTTTCTCTTTCCGCTTTGTGACTCTCACTTCATTTCTGAGGCAGCTAGGAATTTAACCTATCCCTACTAAACAAGCGATACTGAGCTAGCGAAGGCTGCCAGTGAGTTATGAAAGAAATAACGTAGATAGAAAAAGAACGTGTGCCAGGCAAGGAAAGTGAAAGCATTGAAATGTGTAAGCGTTCACATTGGTGGGGTAGTAGTCTAAAGCTTATCCTCCGTTCCAGTCCACGAGAAAAGCCCATTCTTATGAAAAACGTTCTAGAGTTTTGATTTCCGACTCACTCGATGATTGACTGAACAAAAGCAATAGGCAAGGTACTTTACTAGTCTGCATTTCTATGTGTTGTGAAAGATCTCGCTCAGCCAAGTGCACAACCTGAGTAAGTACACTTATCGAGGAGTGATAGGGCAGCAGAGTTTGAGGCAAAAAAAAGATTTGGGTGGCTATGGGTGATATGGGGAATCTAACAATTAATTGACAATGATTTCACCGTGGTGTGCATTGGTAGCTTCAAGACGAAGGCATTTTCCATATGTAAGCCACAATTTCAGTATCTTATTCTTCTGAACCAGGAAAAGCGTTCTGGTAAGGAGTATGAAAGAAGAGTAGCCCCCCAGGTCATCAATTAGTAATAGAATAATCCCAGTAGTAGTCCTCTTGCCTAGCGGAGTCAGCCCTTAATGGGCAGACCAAAGATTGGACATCGTTGTCTAAGCGTGCTTGCTTTGCACACCGGCACAGCTGAATGAGAATCCGCTGGCTCAGATTGAGTGGCTCACTTCCTTGAGAAGGGCTTTCTATAACTAAGAAATGAGAATTGTTGACCCATATGATCTCAGGCTCATAAAGAGGATGAAACTGATAATTTCATTCACACTTTGAGATTGAGCTCGTCAGTGATTTTTTCCAAGGTGTCTAGAGAAACCTGCTTTGAACATGACATTCGTACCCAAGGAAAGTTTTGGCAGGCATTACTGTGATCTTGAAGCCCTTGCTAGGAGCTAGTCGGTACGGCTCACTATTAAAGAAGGTTCTGGCATGCTTCGACTTATCCCACTGCCCGCTGATATGTACATGGCAATAGAAGACTATACCCACTTTTTCGGGGAAGGTTTTCAAAAGCGCTTCATTGTGTGACGAGTTTAGACGAGTAAATAGGCAGGCCGAAGGCGGCTTACTAAGCGAGAAGGCTCCAAGCAGCCTAATAACGCATTAGAAGGGAGCTTGCTGCTTTGCAACCTAAGCGGTATAGCTAAGCTTACTCATCAAGGGCCGATAGATAGAGCAGCTCTTGTTGCTAATGGAGAAAGATTGGAGTGAAGTTTAGTATGCTTTCTAAGATCAGAGGAGGAAAAGAATGAAGGTGTGGGCGGGTTGGTTATATACTGCGCCTTCCTTCTTTCGAACCTTTTGGTATGTATTGCCCCCTAACTATAGATCAGATCCACCGGACCAGAAACTCAATTCCGCACTGCTGCTGAGTCGTCGGACTTATCCACCTCAGGGATTCGTGGAATTTCCGTTTTTGAATTGCGTTGGGGGAAATCTACCAAAGCTAGGCAGATAGATAGACTCCTTTCCCGCTGCTAAGGGAGAGCAAGAAACTAAATCACATGATTTTTCACCAGCGCCCTTTTTTTTGCGGGTACTAAGAGTCCTCTCACTACCAACCAGCAGACATCATCATCTGGCTGGGTCTTGCCGGTATCAACAACGAGAAAGAAGAACCAAATGGAAACAGCAACTAACTATGGCTCTTGGCCCAGACAACGTCCTAGGCGTAGGGGAGATCAAAACAAGAAGTCACGCCTAGACGACGACGCCCGTCCTGGGCTGCAGTAAGTAGATCGAGAGGTCGTTCCGCCCCTTGTCCCCGAAGATGGGTAATATGTTCTCATACAATGTTGCTCCAACTTTTTTCTAGAGGGCCTAGCTGGCGAGCGATCCCAGTCCGCGGCAGAGAACAAGACAGCAAGCGAGCGTACCTTTGTTCGCTTCTTTTCCACCAAGCACAGAAGTTTAAGGAGAACTGTAGGTCGGTGGCTACCTAAGGAAACTCCGATTCGATCCGCCCCCCGGCTGGGAGGCATCTACCTCATCCCGATCACAAGGAGAGGTTCACCATGATGGGGGGGTCAGGTACTTGAATTCTTTTCGTTCCGGAAAGAATTCAATGCATAGGGGACCATCCTTTTTTTTGCGGCATGCTCTCTGATTTACGGATTCGCAGGGGGCCGAGGGCCAACCTTAGTTGACTGACAATGACAAAGGCTTGCGAAACAAAGTAGCGCCTTTGAAATGGAATCTTAATTAAGTAGTCGTCTATCAGTGGTGCGAAGCAGCTTTGCCCCGGGGAGCGAAAGGTTATACCTTTGTAAGCGAACAGCGGTTCTTCTATGTAGGGTATTCCTCCTTTACTCTCTTAATTAACGTCGAGCTAAGTGACTTTGTGTAGCGTAGTAGAATGAAGGCTACGTACGCACCGACACTCTCTTATCCCTAAGCCTCTTCTCTAACTCGCTCGCCTACAAAAAAGAAATAGTAGGCGAGGCACTCAGCCGCTGACTTTGACTGTACTGTAGTATACTTTCGTCGCCTTTTCTTTTAGAACCCTTTCTCATGTTCTTTCATTCATCAAGTAGGCGAACCGTCAGGTCCTTAGTAGCGTTGACAAAGAAGAAGAGCCGGTGAAAAAAAAGAAAGCTAGAATTTCCAATAGTGAGACCAGCTTGACAAGCTACCTTTCCTCTTGATCTGGGGTGCGAAGATCATTTTTTATGACTTCCACTTCTCGATCCCGGCCCGGAAAAGTGACCGACCCCTTGATGAATGAAAGAAAGGGTTTATGAGCCCTAGCCCTGTAAGCCCACACCTGTGTAGAGTAGATCGTTCAACACCTGCGGCACAAACCCATTTTTGACCAATTGGTCCGTATATCATAGGCGACCGAACGGCCGCCCCCCGTCTTACTAGACCAACCTGCTATAATTATTCCATAAACACCTAGCGAAGATATGGCAAACAAATAAAGTAGCCCTATGTTCGGATCTGACAATACCATACCATAATCAAAAGGTACAACGGCCCAAGCGACCAGACTTAACATAAATGTAGCCACTGGAGCCATTCTAAAAAGGGAGAAATTAGCACTACTTGGTGAAATAGGTTCTTTTAGAATCAATTTAAAACCATCTGCTAGAGGTTGTAACAATCCGAACGATCCCACTACATCAGGACCCTTTCGACGTTGCACAAAAGCCATTACTTTACGTTCAGCTAGCACTAAAAAGGCTACTCCTAGTAGAAGTGGTAGAATTAAACAAAGTATTTCCGCTGGAACAGCTATGTACGTTTTCGATTTTCTATTCACTCATGATCTCTCATGGTCGACCCGATCAAACTATTTCACTTATGATCTGGCCTGGTTGACCCAATCATGATATTGAAGGATGGGACCTTTTCTCGAGAAACTCCGGATCCCGAGAAGTTTTGAAGATGGTGCTCCTGTTACGTTACTTCGAATGGAATCCTCACTTGACTAAGCATAAGCGAAAAACGTGGCTGAGAGTAAGCAATCCCCTTTCCTAGTGGTTGAGTCATGATCAGAAATATTGCGAAAGAAAGTGAAATGTCCTATCGTCGTCCCAATTTGGGTAATCCACGATGTCTTCATTTTATGTACCCATCTTTACTCGTTTTCGGTGTATCGATAGTTCGTTGTACTACACTTTGAACTAACCTAGAGTAGAGGCCGTGCTTAGGAAAAAATCGATATCAGTGAAGTAATCCCGGAACTCTAGAAATCGTGAATAATTTCTTCCATTTTGTTCAATATCGCGAATATAGCGGAAAAGGGCCCCCTCTAGAACATTCCTTTGAATGGAATTGTTCATTGGGTTCGACTTGTTGTTCGAAAAAATCGAAAGCAGTCTCTCGTATGTTATTGTAAGGTGATTCATTCATAATATTTATTATGTGCGGTTTCAAGATGCTCAAAAAGTATATTTTGTAATCGGCTTTTGAGCTCCATTATGTGTACTTCATCAATTTAGGAATTATGGACTTGGCGGTAGTGGTCAATACTAACTGCACCGTCTAAATGCTCCCTGACCAAGTTAGCGTACTCGCCAGGGTTGAGTTGAGGGGGCAGCCCGTGCGCTAATTGGGCTTCGAGGTTGGCTATACGCGAAAAAAGCTCGCTTTCTACTGAGGCCTGTTCTGTCCTAAACAGTTCCTGAATGTTATTTGTTTCATAGGAAGATTCCAAAAGCACATTGATGCCGAAAGAATCTTCGGAACCGGTGGAGAGGCTATTCTGATTGAAGGCTAGACAAATAACATGACTGAGGTATGTAAATCAAACCAGTGAAATAGCTTTATAATATTAGATAGAATATCAAAAGCAAAAGCCTGATAATGGGTTTCAAAAGAAGAAAAGAAAAAAACAAAATTCTAGCTTTCTTTTTTTTTTTGTGCGTGCTTTTCGCCTGCCTTCCCGACCACGGATAGGCTACGGGGCTTTGCACTTCGGCCCCTGTGAATACCACATCAAGGTGACAGGATTCGAACCTATGGCCCTCTGTACCCAAAACAGATGCGCTGACCAGACTGCGCTACACCTCGTCTCCCCCCCGGAACATATGGTATGGATCTACCCGATCGAAAAAGACTCGAACCGCAGTCGCCCACCCCGCGGCACAGGGAGGCGAGAACCACCGCTTTTAGGAAATAAGCCTACAATTTGATTCTCGTCTCGTTTCACTTGCATTTTCTTTCGTTCAGTCTCGTTCTGAGAGTGGAATCGAACCACTCACTCCGTTTGGATTTAGAGTCCAAAGGGCCCAGCCAGCGAAAGAGGATTTACAGTCCCACGCAGCCTGCCAGAACCTTTTTCTTGCTTGATTTTTATACGATTTTTTGAGCAACTAGCTAGAAAGCCGTTGCGCGTTAGCGCATCCTCTTGCTCGGTTAATCGAGTTTAGGATTGCCAATTTGATTGGAAATTCTCTGCCGCTCCCTGCCGTCAATATAGCTTGTTTTTCAAACTAGCATCGAATTTCCTTTCGTAAGGGAAGTCGAGGATAGGTATTTTCCAAGTAAAGTTTAAGGTTGATGGAAGGTGACTGACCAATTTTATGTATCCCGAAGGGTCGTATCCAATGACATGAGTCTGGTTCCATCTTTCCTTGCTATTGACGTGTAGCGTATGCCTGTCTTGCGACACTTATCCAAGATTGGAATAAGCAATCATAGCCCGTCCTATGATCATGATATGTTTATCTCGGCATTTTATTGTGATTTCAATTTGCTATTGCCATTCTCCATTCCGGTCTGTAGTAACGTACTTAGCGCACTAGTTCAATTTATTTATTCACTCTTCCTAGCATTGATAAATCAAACAAACTATGACAAATTAAAGGAGAGGGAGGGCACTCTAACCAGGCTATATTTTCACTGCTTCATGGATTTTCGTTATTGGGTCTCACCCCGGGAGAGATTTTCTGCATCAGCGATCATCGTGGGAATACATCTAAGTAGATTAGGCAGCACCGAAGAAACTCTTCAATTAAGCTTTAGTTCGTACTTCCTATCCTTCCGGGTACTTCAAAAGTATGTTCATCGGTAAGGACCGGAGTGGAGCTAAAGGATTGCTTGAAAGCTGGAATCCCAAGTGGAATGGAACGGGCGGCCGGTAAGTCTAATTGATAACCTTCGTATGCCTTAGCTAGTTCAAATACAAATCTCTCATTCCTAGCTTTTGTTGCACACGTTTATCTAATGTACTCCAAAGCTATAATCCACGTAACAAGATTTCTTTGAAGAACTTCTGAAGTGCTGTTTGTATATATTTGAGACAAGAAAGAGAAGTAGGCCAACTTTCACTAAATGCTCCTTATTTTATCTTCTAGAAAGTGTAAAACTTCGCTTCATGAAAACAAACACTTTTCAGTAGTGTAAGTGTATAGCACAATTGAATGTAGGATTTATCTAGTAGTAAATAAAGCGTAATAGTGGTAAGAATCTTTAGTGTTGTGTAAGCGGAATGGCAGAGACATGTTATACGTACCTGGATTCAGGTAACAACCAACTAATTCACCAACTTTTGGTATTACACGTTTAGACCTATCATCCTCAACTCCCCATCCAACAGGAACACAAACCATAGGTAATTTACAATACAAACAAGCGGTAATGATTCTACATCAAATAATGGTTCAACAAATGATTTTGTACTTAGGTACAAATTCACCAGCTACTTTCTTCACACCATCTGCTGATTTACCTGTTAGTAAGCCGCTACGCCCTCTCATAACCAGAAACTCAACTAAATAAGTGTCTATGGTGAAAGCCACTTTTGTGTAAACAGGAGTTCGATCCGGTCACCAACCTCCAAATTCCATTTACCTTCGTCCAGAGTCACAGCCATCTAAACCTATGTCAGGAAACTTTCAAAGGGGAGTTTATCATCAAAATAGAACCCAGCCTTGATGACTAGAAGTATGAAGGAAACTAACTAATTTAGTAGTAATTTGTTTTATATTTTTAAAAATCATGGTAACATTTATTGCTTATTAGAGGAGAAAGGATACAAAAGACTAGCCAAACAAGGCCCTAGCTAGACACAAAGGCGTCCATCCCGTAAAGAAACTCTCTATCAACTAGACTCACTGCCCTAACTGACTAAAGGAAGAGGTCATCGCAAAGCGGCTAAACATCCACGGGAAAAACTTCCAGGGGTAGCCCACTTCCAGGTAAACTCCCTTAAGAAAGATACTTACAGCCCGTGCCAAAAGAAGGGTACTCCCAGACTGAATGATGCACTTTGGGCCTTTAGGAAAGAGGGTCCTCGATCGAGAGATAATCTGTAAATGATGCAAATGGTTCGGGAAATAGGTTCCTCAGAGCACACAATTCATTCATAAGCTTAGCTTTCTTTGACTCCAAAAAAGGATGATTCTATTCTCTTAAGAGTAGGTCGAATCCCCTATACCAATCTGCCATTTCTCCCCGACTTGGTCTGCTGGATGGAATGCTGCTTTTAGTTTTAATAAATCTTGATATTGATTCCATAGAATATCGAATGGATTCGTTATGTCACGACGGTCTTCGCCGCAATGCTTAGCTCTTTCCGATATACGGAGCAATTCACGTCTATATACCGAACTCGATTTGACTGCTTTTCACTTCATCCTTTAGCTATAAAACCCTAGATCGCATGCCGTAAAGGATGGGTGTGGAAATGTTCCCGGGATATGAATGAAAATCTTCATCATCTTCTTTCGGTCCCATGGTGGAATTTATGCCTGCCTGTTCCCTAAGTTGGATAAGTTCATTGTGTTATTACAGGTAGTATTGCTCTCAAAGCTAGGAAGGAAAGGAAAGGTAAGGTCAGAGCAAGCTTATTTACTAAGATCCTAGCGAGTGGATTTATGAACGAGCCATTCATTTCATTTAAGTAGAACCGCCCCTTCTACGCCGCCTACTTACTTAATAATCAATTGCTCGAGCACTTATTTATCTTTATTTCAAGTAATTTACTGTCTGCTTCGACTGCCCTCAATTCATTGATTCGTATTGCGACACTGCTCCTATCCCTAACGCTAGCTCTGTTGACTTCATTCCTTGCTAAAACAGGAACTACAGCTGAAAGTACTAAAGCTTCAAACTCCTTGCTAACAGCCCTACCGATAAAAGGAATAATGCTTCAAGGACTATATGACTAGCTCTTATACGAGTTCCTGGTAAACCACTACTTGCGTAAAGTACTCCGCTCGCTCCCCTGCTCGTTCAAAGTATTCCACTCGCAGATGGATCTTTTTTTTCTACCTTTACAGCTCACTCTGTCAGTCCACTAACACCACACATATTCACGTCATGAAAGAATAGATTCCAGATAAAAAGTATACTAGCACATATTCACGTCATGAAAGATTAGATTCCAGATTTAGGGTATAAAGTATACTATCACAGATTCATCCTTGAGTGCGTGAAGATAGGGCAAGGTAATGCGGAGAATGCCACGACTCTTATATGTTTCAAATCGGGATGGCATGTGTCATTTCTTATAAGGGTCAGGGGCGTAGCGAGAGAGAGAGATAGCTAACCTAGCCATTGGCGGAGAGAGGGAGGCAACTGAAGCTTTTAGAGTCGGGTTTAGGTCTTCTTTTTGCTTGCCAGAATCCATCAACAGGGGTTTCATAGGGAGGTATTTTTTCCAGAAAGTTATCAAGTTATAGTGGAATTACCAACCGGACTGGCTTTCTCCAAGAGAGGGTTTTGTCTTTTCCGCTTCCTCGCGCAAAGAAAAAAAATAGAATCTCTTCTACGGCTCATCCCCCTATCTTCTCTTCGAGCTACCGCACTCACAAGGGCTTACTCCATTGGGAGGGTGAACTAATGTTCAATCTCGTAGTCACCAGCATATTATTTCAACTCTTCACTCTTCCTCTTCTTTGTTTACCTTGAATTGAAAACTTTCACAGTCTTTTTTTTTATACTTGCTCATAAGAACCCTAGTCCCATTTAGGCACCTCTTTCTGGGGCAGCTGATCCATTCTATGAACCCGATTCTTATCCGCTATTGAATGATTTATCTCCGAGTTAGTCCTTCCTCTCTAGTCCTCTAGAAATCGGGCTTCCTCGCTTAGTAGCTCCTTTAGTTTCCTACTATGTGGGGATTTGGAAGATGGGCTTGCAGCGGATTCAACCGATCGATTCGCCGTGGCATATAGAGATGGGCGAAGCAAAAAAGGTGTTTTCATGTTCCATTGGTGCTTCTAACTTACCTTTCTTCCTCGGGGGTTGGCTTTGTAGGAGTTGGACGAGATGTCAGAGCTTTTAGGAAAGTATCATCCGAAGACGAATTGGAATAGGGAAGCTGCTCTTAAGGGTTTGGGGCGTACCGGATAGCATTATTGAATTGATTATATTCGTAGAATGAAACGCAGGGCGTAGAGTGAGGAGTAGGCTGTCCTTGGGAAGAGAGGCTTTATCGGAACTACACCCGTAGAGGAACTACTTTCTATACTACATATCATGTGCTTTCCTAATGGTGGAATTGCCAAAGCTTTGGCCGGGTGGATCATTTCAGTACGAATACGGGGTATAAAAGATACCGGTTCTACTCCCTCCTAGCATAAGGGTTCCGAGACAGCCTGTCCTTCTATTGAGCCTGATGTGGGTTCCGAGCATCATGATACGATAGATTTCATTGCTTTATACGCCGTAAAGGAGCTCGTACTGGCCAACGAGCTCGTATTGGACCTAGGAAAAAGGGAGCTCTAGCGATGTTCTCTAGCGCTCGTTATCGTCATATCTCATATCAAAGCAATTGATTCGAATTGAATTGCACGAATCCTGCCCAATCAGAGCCATAAGATCCCACCCAGAAACTGGAAGAGTCGGGGGCACCTACCGAAGGAGTCTTCCCTCCATCGATTCAATGACAAAATAGCTCTATTGAGAGGGCCTTTGACAACCCTCTGGAATGTGGCTCGCTCCTAGTTTTTCTTCCCCCGCCCGTTCTATCTAGGCTGGTGGCTATACCAGATTTCGTGTCTGATCGAACTTGAAACTAGCCCATTGAGCTTCTTGGATTCCAAACCAGAAAGAAGGATCGCACACAAGAAAATAGAGTTGGAATGAAAGATGGGGTAAAGATGAACTTTATTCTCCTAGCTGCTCTCCATCCAGCAAGTTACTCTCTTTCAAAAGATGACAACTCAAGATTACCAATCAAAACCTACGCTTTTTGTCTGGACCCGACCGATGAAAGGGTAGTGGAATTTCAAAGAGCGATATATGAGGAAATGGAGAGATTAATGATTGGCAGGAATCACCAATCATCAGTTATGGCTGCGGCCGAACGTGTACATGGGGAAAGCAATGATATAGAATTTATTCGAGGATCAAAAAACCTCCTGGCTAGTTAAGGTACTAGCTGACCCCAGCTAAGGCGCCACCCTCCCTTAGCGGAAAGCGGTCCCTTCTATTGAATAACTAAAACTAAAGGATCAACATTTCACTTTGAAAACAATTCTGATTTGATTTGATCACTCGATCCATGGCACCCAGCATCTTGCACTACACGTAGATCGGAAAAAGACGCTGTTTTCTTTTTCTCATCACTTCAAGGGGCTAGGCTACATGAACCATTGCTACTTTTATTTTGGTCCTAAAAGACCTATTGAATTTGATGATCCATCAAAGAATATAATAGACCACTAGCAAGAGTGTTAAAGACCTACGTCCGAACAAGGAGACAGGCGACCCGCTTCGCTGAACAAGTAACTCATCATTCAGAGCACTCACTGCACCCGATAGCGTAGGCAAGCGATCTCAAGACAGCTCATTGACGAGAGACGACCCGCTCAGACGATTCGCCGCTAGTTACTTTTCGTCGAGTATTCCTTCTTTCCGGCATAAAGCCAGTTCTTCCTGACCTTTCGGATTGCTAACCTACATTTTCTCATTGGTTTTCAGAAACGGAACATTCAAATCAAGTAGATAAAAAATCCACTTCTTTTCCAATGCCGATCATACCATACCGAGCGCTTAGAAGCAGAGGTACCACCCACGGCTTAAGTGGACAAACAAGGCAATCTAATCATTTTTGTTTTGGAAAGCCGGGATCAAGGCTTTGCGGAAAGGATTTGAACTCGTGATGATTCGTGTTGGCCTATGTTTCTCTGGGACTATGTTTAAAACCTTGACGAGCTTTAGCAGTATGCTTGGGGTCCAGCGGTGAACATACTCACCTTAAAGAATTTGCAAGAGGTGGCCCAAACAGTACAAAACCAGACAACTACTGGGAAGAGTGGCTGCCCAAGCATTTCTGGATGCTCTTTTGCACTGACGGTGATTTTATATATCATAAGTACATATGTATATATATAAATGTTTCATTCATTTCTCTTATTTTTTATTGAAAACGATTTGTATTGCAACTGATTGCAGGTCTGGAACTACGAGCATACTTTTCCAGAGAGAGTCCTTGTTGGCTCAAGTTGAGACCGTAGTGCAAGCTCATCAAAGAAGGAGGCCTTTATAAGCCTATTTGACATCTACAAGGCACTAAAGCTTCAACTTTTCTGGTCATTGTACCATTCCGAGGGACTTTGGGCAAGATTCCTGCAGGCCAAGTACTCTGACAATCTCTCTTTTGCTGCTGCTAGACATAAACCAGGTTGTTCCAAGAATTGGCATGAAATGCTTGAGATACGATCTTCATTTTATTACAATACTCATTTCTGGTTGGCAGCGGGTAACTACTTTCTTCACATCTAATTGGTCTGGGATAGGTGCTTGACTAAATTACTTCCAGCCTTATAGATGGCGCGTTCATTTTCTTATAAGCACTCTCTATTCAAGATGCATTCAACATGGGCAGCAGATTAAGTGATTTATTATTGTCCCTTCTTCTAGAGGAGGTGATACACCATATCAGTCCATATTCCATGCTTTGCTGGTGAGAAAGATAAACTACTTAGGATCCCCGACAACCATGACATCTTCTCAACGAAATCTGCTTTTGATGTTATCAGAAGGCCAACGGGTGATTCCACTCTCCTCGCTAGCGTCGATCGGTATTCTATTACGAAAGAGCTTCTTCTTCCCCCATGGGCATAATCATATTCATTTCATTTTCAGGTGAGCTCTTGCCTATCGACTAGGCTTGCCGGGTCCCCTACCTTCTATTCTAGTTGCCCCTCCTCTAGTTAGTGACTTCGCCCCCTTTCCAGAAGACCGAGAATCTGGAGCTACTTTAGACCAAGCCAATGCCAATCTCGCTGAAACTAGAAGCCAAGGAAAGACTACCAGCTGATTCAGCTTGAGCAATGAATTCTTGGCTAAACAAGAGAAATGAAATGGCATCTTTCCTAAGCTAAGTAAGACCGCTAGCGCTTTCTAACCGAACGACTTGTTGGCTCGGGTTCCTTCTCTCCCTTTAAAGTGAAGACATTAGCAAGAACAGCGGATGAAAGAAGATCGGAGTCGTGAACAGGAAAAGCTAAGACCGGTTATGCCGAGAGGAAAGAAGCTTGTATTTATCGCCTTGGGCTTGATCCAGGTGAGGAAGAATTGGAGATTGAATGACTTTGCCGGGTATTCTTTATTAGAATTCTAGCAGGGCTCAATCCTTTAGTGAAGACCATACGTATGTAACTCTACAACGAGGCCTACTACTCTATTGACGTCTAAACTCCGTTTTCACCCCCTGTTCAACTTAGAACTGGCACGAGCGTTGGTTAGATGCGTGGGACAGGGAGCTTGTAGCAACCCTTTCTCTCGATCTCCAGTTCCCAAGGTTGCTACTTAACCGGTTCCTTTTTTAGGATTAGGATGAAAGCTCGATGAGCAGACCCATTAGTGAAGGGGTCTAGTCTAGGTAGAGCCGCCGCCCGTCTTTTTATCAAGCCCTTACAGCGACCTTTCTCTCCTTTCCTCCCATGACAAGATCGACGCATTGCCGAAGTCCTATTCAGACGTCACCACCCCAAAAGAAAGTTCCGAAGTCAAGTCAACCAGCGATCAGCATTTTGATTTCCACTGAGCGGACAAGGGCGGATAGTTCGATTAATCGGGATACCCTTGCATCCCTTCTCTTTCTTTTTTTCTTCTGCTGTCACCAACTTTGTTCAATGCTAGTCCCTAACCCATGAATAAGGGCTCCGCTGGCTACCGGGTTCAGAGAAGTTTGTAAGCTCTTTCTCTTTTTTTGTTTTTCGCCACCTCCTGTGTCTTTCCGTTTAAGGTCTTTAATTCGGCATTAGCTTCGTTAGAGAAAGCCATGCGTGAACTACAAAGCACGGGATCCTGAACACCACGAAAGAAAGCGTACTACTTTTCAATAAGGTCCGACTTACTTTTCAGAGAGAAGAGACATGAACTTGTTTTAGGCGTAGAAAAGGCATACGGTATGAAAGATTTCTTGAAAAGAGGTAGGGACTGGTCTCGCTGCTAAGGGAGAAGGAGACCTCTGTCGGAGCAAGCTAAAGAACCCACTTTAGATCGTCGATTTCAGGTAAGGCACTCGATCAAGCCTATACATCCGGGAATTTCGCTCCAAACCAAAGACGACTTGCTTTGCTGCATTTCTTGGGCCGGGGCTTTACTTTATTTTTTTTGGCGAAAGAAAGGCCATATGATCTACTTTCTGGTGCCGGTCCCTTCACAAAGATAGCCCCTTCTTGCTCTTATTCTTATTCGGTGGAATACAATAGTTCTGAAGCTCCTTTCTTTCAAGTGAAAGTTGCCTATCTTTCTTGGTTCGGAATCAAATCCAGTTGAAAACAAACAATTGCCCGATGGAAAAGTCAGATGAAAGGCAAGGAGTGTAAACCACGTACGAGCGAGCGCAGAAAGCGAAATGTTTTGCAGCGAGTCAAGCGTAATACGATCAAAAGGAAATGGGGTCAATGCCTCAAACAGTTCCCCAGAGGGGGCCCCGGGTTGAAAGAGCGAGCTACATTCTTTCATAGAAGACAGAAAAAAAGAGGACTGATGCTTTCTTACTTCATCTTAATATAGGGATGCTTTATGTAGCTTCCAATAAATAGGAAACAAGATGACCCATGGGGCACTCAGTGACGTATCTAAACCGTCTATCCAGTACTGGCTTTTCACACTCGGGAATAGAAACTGTCGGCACTTGAAGATGAACGAAGCGAAATTACCCCCCCAAAAAGCCCTTAGACCCACCTTGGTGGGGACTGACTGCTCTCCCCTACGAAAGTAGCATCGCGATGCAGAGATCAACAACACATATTCGCATACCATGCTTATCTATTGATGTCGCAGATCAGCGGCAACTCCCATACTAAGTATAGTATGATATCGCATATCGGTTGTCTAACTAGAAGGGTGGAACCTTTTCTTTTTAACTAGTCTTAAAGTGGATGTCGCAGCCTTGAGTTCTTTTTATTGAATTCGCGAGATTGAAAATTAGGATTGAATGAATAACCTGGAGATATATTCCTTTTCTCAAATAGTTCTTTAAGGGGCCTCTCTCTATCCTTGGCTTATTCAATAGAGCTTTCCTTCTTTTCATTATTCGATACTGCTGTGAGATACTACGAGAGCTCGTAGGCAATATGAGATAGAGCTGACTAAGAGAAAGAAGTAAGCGGATCTTGCAGCTGTTTTCATTCCTTTATTTAGGTCTTGAACCTATTAAGTAGAAGATCAAGCACTGATCTGATGGATCAAATGCTTTCACTACTCGATCAAGGGCTTCCCAAAAGGCCTATTTACTAACTTCTCTTCGTTCCGCATGAGAAAAAGTTATAAAGACAGATTTCAAAATCGTTTTTTTAGTCATGTTAGCACCACGCTTCGCTTTCCGATATCTGGTATTATGGCTTTGCGCAGACTGACCTCTACACTTTTTGCAAACAGCTACCACCTTGAGGCAGCCCTCCGGGCTGGGTTGCCTACCCAGATAAAATACAAACAACCACTGCTTAACACCTATTTCAAAGATAAACTGCATCCCTCATAAAGCGCGTGCCCGGACTGCACGCTTACTGTATTCTCACGAGGAACTGTAACAACACACTGCCCTGAACAGCCATTCAATACAGAACTTAACATCACAACAAACCCTTCCGACAAAGCTCTCCTTGATAAACCACAGCTTCTTCATGTCACTAGCCATACGCAGATTACTTGAAACAGACTCCCTTCTCTTACAAGACACCTTACCCTATCTCCTCAAACATGTACTTGCCCATGTTCCTACGGTTCAGAAACCTGTGTTTACTACTACTCGGTTGCCGCCGTATACTTGCTCCCCCACCGCTACTGGATGAGACTTGTCATACCAATAGTGCTTTTTCCACAAGACAGACTCGACTCACCCACTTTTTCCATCTACTGGCACTCCAACTACCTCACCTACCACCCTTTGCAGCAAGAAATCTTATCTTATACAAATTTCCCACTTGTCAGTGTGATTTTATCGATTTACTTCACTAATCTTCATTCCCTTCCCCGAATCGAATTCCCTTTTCTTTACTCCACTCCGTGGGTTCCTGCTTTCTTTAAGCCGAGCTAGCTCCCTAGCTTCTGGTTGGGACTACCCTAGCTTTCTAGTCCGCTAATCCAAAGGAAACCCTAAATTAGGAGATTGGCAGGAAAAGATTGCCAACCTAAATCAAGTGAAAGAAGACCCCTTCCCACTCTTCTTTCCTCCTCACTAACCCATTAATTAAGTAGTAGGTAGTGAGGCCCTCGGCATCTGTAGATACCTACTAAACCAGGAATAGGAATTCGATTGAGTATTATGTTGAACCATTCATAACATAACAGGATAGCGATAGTGAATTTCAGAAGCATCCAGCATTAATGATGTAAGGAGTAGTCCAAGAACTGGGACTGAAAATCAATACCATTTAGCAAATATCTCTGGTTTAACCCTGAGTTCTGTCTGAAAGGTTTCCCAATTGCTCTTTCAATCCCACTCTTCTTTCTCCCACAAACCCATCAAGTAGTAGGTTGTGGGAACGCGGGCTTCTTTCACTTGATTTTTGGTGAGTGAGTGAAAATTTTGGACAGTGATGAGGTAGTCGACGCAATTTGCATGTGTATTTGCGTTCGGCTTTGCTACTTTCCTTCTAGACTATAAAAGAATGTCCGCGGAAGGGAATAGTCTACGTGGCCCCTACTTTTATTTTACTACTTTTTTTTTCCAGTAATGCAGACAGCCCTTTTTATTTTAAAGCGCTAGGCCGGGCTTGCCCCTGACTCTCAAAAAGAGCAGGAGGCCTCAACTCATTCCATTAATGTTGTTTCATTCCCCACGCGGCTGAATCCAACTCAGTCTTTATCCTGCCTTGGAGTTCTCTCATAACTGAAAGGAGGTATTCGATTTATCGGATTTCGAGCTAGCTGCCCTTTTCTTGCTCCTTGCCATTAGCGCAGCCCTTTTCTTTTTCTTAGCTTTATTTGAAGCGTAGTTTTTCACCTTCAAAAGAAGGCGCCAGCGCTTTTGTAGTGACCCCGGAGGGGTCCCGGGTTGCTTTGGCGCGCCCCACCCCGTCAGTCCTGTGTTGTACTTGACTTGACTCTCCCCCGCTTGCTGCTTGCTGATCGCAGTGTTCAAAAATGACACGAAGCTGGATATGATTATATGTTGTTGGTCGAAAACGTCTTTCATTCACAATGAAACAGAATGGTCTCGCTCGATGCGTCATTTTATGATGTGTATTTTCATATTAAGAGTTCTTAAAAGAACTCAACTCAAAGCCCAACCGTCAAAAGGATGCTACAATGTTCGAAATTCTCAACTTAACACGCCCCCTTACTTCCTTCGTGACCTCCCACTACTTCATCTACCGAAATGATTAGGCAGATCTCCTTTTTTCTAGCATTAAACCTGCTCATGATCCTTAGGCTATAGAGCATGGAGCAGACAGAGAGATGAAAGGACCACCTTCTCCTGCTTGCTTGATCGGAATCTATTTACATTTAGAATAGCTGAACTTCTTAAGAGCTACACTTAGTAGTTGAAACTCGGAGAGACAGAGAGAGTCCTCTCTCATACTTGCCAATTCCCTTGCTGATCAGCAAGGGAATTGGCAGGAACCAACCTTAGTTGCCCCTCGGTAGAGTGAGTCTACTTAGCGAACTGGCAGGACGCAGAGATCGATTGATCAATATGCATATCGAGAGTTGATGGTTGACCGCCGCCCCCCTTGTCCTGTCCTGGGGGCTCCCCGGCCGGGGAGGCAAAGGGGATTGCTATCGTCACCCTTTCTCCCGGTGTATGTGAAAGAGAAAAAGTGACGAACTTTTTTTCTTTTCGGTTGGTTGGTCCAAAGAACGAGAGTCAGCTTCCTTAAGTCCGTTCTTCCTCAGTAGCTCAGTGGTAGAGCGGTCGGCTGTTAACTGACTGGTCGTAGGTTCGAATCCTACTTGGGGAGATTTGATTCATTCTGAATTCGAATTTCTAGTTATAGCTTTTCTGACTAGCGACCCCTGTCCTTCTCCTTTTTCTTTTCTAAAGACGCAGCAGAATCGTCAAACGGGACATCAAAAGTGGGAAGTTGATTGTAGGATTTCTATTCCTCACTCTCGTATAGGTGAACTTGGTTCGTTCAATGAAAAGGGATAAGAAGGATCCACTGGGAATGAATGGGAAGACTGGGGTAGTATCTTCATTAGCCGGAAGGAATTAGTCTCCACTAGCGTAATTCGAAGAACGAACAAGAAAAGGCGTCACTGTTTAGGTAGGAGGATGGATGGATGTGGTCCAATGGCTAAAGCTCTGCCAGCTTCTTGTAGACTGGCAGTCTCCGAGAGGAACCTTAACCCCCCGGGGGGAGGCCGGGTGGGATGGTATACTTTTTTTTCGCCACAAGTGGGAACTCAGTCCTTGGTAAGACACAAGGGGGGAAGGAAGATCTTCACTCATTCATTAAGTGCCTGCGGTGAGACGCGACCCACAACAAACGAAGGGGGTGGAGGGAGACCGAAGAAGGAACAATTGTCTTGAATGCTACGCTGGGATCAGCAGCTTCCAGTGAAGACAAAATGAGTCGGGCAGGAAGAGGAAGATCGTGCGGGGAAAACGGGGTTCGAACCCGCGACTTCTGGCGTGACAGACCAGCACTCTAACCAACTGAGCTATTTCCCCCTTTCGTAACTACTGTCGATTCAACAGTCACCTACCGGTTACCTTTGTAACTATACCAAAACCAAAGTAGCTGTACAACAGAATGCCCTTCGCCTTTAGTACTTTTTTTTTCTTTTGACGACAGTAGAAAGAAATGGCTCTGCTCGCTTAGACTCGGGGCTCCGCGCTCTATCAGCTATCAGTTAGTTGGCGCTACGCGCGACTTCAGTTGACAAAAGCGAACAAGATAGCGCTAGCGCCCGCGGAGAACTTTCGTTTGTTCGCCTGGCCTACTGACCTGCCGGTGAAAAGCCGGTTACAAAATCAATAATAAGACGTAGGTAGTGCAAAAGTACCAAAACAACTGAAGCCTACATCCCACTACGTCTGGGTTCCCCCTTCCTATGAACCTTGAGTCAGAGGTCTTACCTTGAGTCAATAGGTAGGGTCAACTATACCAAAGTGGAAGGGCCACTATCTAAGCTATTAGTGGGCTGGTTTGAACTATTGATTTACTGAATCGAGTGAAGCTGTGTTGCGTAACAAGACTATAGGTCGCCAAGGCCTAGAAGTACAAGTGGTCGCCCTAACGGCCACTCTCAAACTCACTACTTGAGTGACGAAAGTCACTTAGCTTCTTTAATAGGGCTTTCCTTTCAGTTACTCCGGGGCCCCGGGAAGAGGAAGAAGGAGATAGAGCAAAGGGTCTCCTCTTTCTGTCCGCTCTTCCCGGCATGTAGAGATCCGATTGGGCTTATAGTTTAATTGGTTGAAACGTACCGCTCATAACGGTGATATTGTAGGTTCGAGCCCTACTAAGCCCATCTGACCTGCTTAATCAATGACTCCGGTAGTCACCTGAACCACTCTCTCGGATAGCCCACAGCCTCTCTTCTGGATGCGAAAGAAGATTCGATCAAGGTTTGCCTTCTTGTGAGAAGGAGGGAATTGTGTTCTCAGTGCAAAAGGAGTCTTTGAGAAGGTTCAGTGAGTCTGAAGAGAGAGAAGATCAGTAGAGCAGTCCGGCAGCAGTTCGGGGGTCAGCTTTGGGATTTGCCTGATCGACCCCTACCAGTGTATTAATATACAAAAATGAAGATTGACATTCGTATGTACAATTTACTGGTTCTTCCTCCCGAATTGAGACCCATTGTTTATAGGTCTGGGGATAAAGTAGTGACTTCGGATATTAATGAACTTTATAAGAGAGTTATCCGTCGGAACAACAACCTTGCCTATCTATTAAAAAGAAGTGAATTAGCACCAGCAGATTTAGTAATGTGCCAGGAAAAATTGGTACAAGAAGCCGTGGATACACTTCTTGATAGTGGGTCCCGCGGGCAACCGACGAGGGATGGTCACAATAAAGTATACAAATCACTTTCAGATGTAATTGAGGGTAAAGAGGGGAGGTTTCGCGAGACTCTGCTTGGGAAACGGGTCGATTACTCGGGGCGTTCTGTCATTGTTGTGGGTCCTTCGCTTTCATTACATCAATGTGGATTACCTCTAGAGATAGCAATAAAGCTTTTTCAGCTATTTGTAATTCGTGATTTAATCACGAAACGTGCTACTTCTAATGTCAGGATTGCTAAAAGGAAAATTTGGGAAAAGGAACCCATTGTATGGGAAATACTTCAAGAAGTTATGCGGGGACATCCTGTACTGTTGAACAGAGCACCTACCCTGCATAGATTAGGCATACAGGCCTTCCAACCCACTTTAGTAGAGGGACGTACTATTTGTTTACATCCATTAGTGTGTAAGGGTTTCAATGCGGACTTTGATGGGGATCAAATGGCTGTTCACCTACCTTTATCCTTGGAAGCTCAGGCGGAAGCCCGTTTACTTATGTTTTCTCATATGAATCTCCTGTCTCCCGCTATTGGAGATCCTATTTGCGTGCCAACTCAAGACATGCTTATCGGACTTTATGTATTAACGATTGGAAACCGTCGAGGTATTTGTGCAAATAGATATAATAGTTGCGGAAACTCTCCAAATAAAAAAATAAACTACAATAATAACAATTATGAGAATTATACGAAAGATAAAGAACCCCATTTTTCTAGTTCCTATGATGCACTGGGAGCTTATAGACAGAAACGAATCGGTTTAAACAGTCCCTTGTGGCTCCGATGGAAACTAGATCAACGCATCGTTGGGTCAAGAGAAGTTCCGATTGAAGTTCAATATGAATCTTTTGGGACTTATCATGAGATTTATGCCCACTATCTAGTAAGTGGGAAATAGAAAAAAAGAAATCCGTTCTATATACATTCGAACCACTCTTGGTCATATTTCTTTTTATAGAGAAATAGAGGAAGCCATACAAGGATTTAGTCGGGCCTATTCATACACTATCTAAACAAGGAAGTTAGATTCGGCGATGCCCCTTTCGGGGGGCATTCCGATTTCGCTAGTACCATCTTTTTTGCCGCGCAAATCCAGATTGAGATTGAGGAAAGGGGGTAAATTAAGTTTTCGAATCACTGACTCAGGCCCATTGTCGAATCCTACTCAGCAATTGTCGAATCCTACTCAGCCAAAAAAGGGGGTACTTATGTATGGCAGAACGGGCCAACCTGGTCTTTCATAATAAAGAGATAGACGGAACTGCTATGAAACGGCTTATTAGCAGATTAATAGATCATTTCGGAATGGGATATACATCCCATATACTGGATCAAATAAAGACTCTGGGCTTCCATCAAGCCACTACTACATCGATTTCTTTAGGAATCGAGGATCTTTTAACAATACCCTCTAAAGGATGGTTAGTCCAAGACGCAGAACAACAGAGTTTTCTTTTGGAGAAACACTATTATTATGGAGCTGTACACGCGGTAGAAAAATTACGCCAATCCGTTGAGATATGGTATGCTACAAGTGAATATTTGAAACAAGAAATGAATTCGAATTTTCGAATAACGGATCCTTCTAATCCAGTCTATCTAATGTCTTTTTCAGGAGCCAGAGGAAATGCATCTCAGGTACACCAATTAGTAGGTATGAGAGGGTTAATGGCGGATCCTCAAGGACAAATGATTGATTTACCTATTCAAAGCAATTTACGCGAGGGACTTTCTTTGACAGAATATAAAATTTCCTGCTACGGAGCCCGAAAAGGGGTTGTAGATACTGCTGTACGAACAGCGGATGCTGGCTATCTTACACGTAGACTTGTTGAAGTAGTTCAACATATTATTGTGCGTAGAAGAGATTGTGGTACTATCCAAGGTATTTCTGTGAGTCCTCAAAATGGGATGACGGAAAAACTTTTTGTCCAAACACTAATTGGTCGTGTATTAGCAGACGATATATATATTGGTTCACGATGCATTGCTTCTCGAAATCAAGATATTGGAATTGGATTAGTCAATCGATTCATAACTGCCTTTCGAGCACAACCGTTTCGAGCACAACCAATATATATTAGAACCCCCTTTACTTGCCGGAGCACATCTTGGATCTGTCAATTATGTTATGGGCGGAGTCCCACTCATGGGGATCTGGTCGAATTGGGGGAAGCTGTAGGTATTATTGCGGAAATCTATTTGATTTGATACATTGTGGTCGGTAACGTTGGTGAATTAACAGAAACGGAAAGAGAGGGATTCGAACCCTCGGTAAACAAAAGCCTACATAGCAGTTCCAATGCTACGCCTTGAACCACTCGGCCATCTCTCCTACATAATCTTATTATTGACCAGAAACTGAGTGAATAGCGAGTTTTCGTATCCCTGCAAGTACAGGTACAACCGATCACAGGTTCCATAGGGAGTTTTACTTCCTTTCCAATTTCATATTTCTCAACAACAACTTCTCTCATCCCCACGGATCTATTATAAATTCTGGAATCGTCCCATGTTTCTATTTCGATTGTATGGCGTGGCGTATACACGTTCTGCAAACAGAACGTATGGTTACTTTACTCTATTTTCTCATGGCTTGTTAAACCTTTCTTTTTTCTCTTTGGATCATAACCAAATCAAAACTTCTCGAGTTATCAGAATCCATAGTAAAATTCAGTCCTTGGTTATTCAAGTTAGATGAAATAGTAATAGTTTGGCTCATTGGTATACTACGAAATCCAATCTGATTCAAATATTTCATATCTCTCCTTGTCGGGACAATTTGAGCAGAAAGCCCATATCTATTATCTATTTTTTAGAATCGAATTAGTCTGTTTTTTTGCTATTTCGTACTGTATAATTCCATTGTTTATGGGATCATTTTCCCCGAGGGTTTCCAATCAATGGGGGCGTAGTATAGGTAGTTAGAGAGGCTCCCCTAGCTTGAATTCTTTTTACCCATTCTTAGAGAGTGATAGGTTTGATTTTTCCGTACCGTAATAGAAGAGCTCAGAAGAAAGACCTAATTATGTAAAAACACGACCATTCAAGCTAAAGATCAAAGGATCCGTAATAGGACTCTCATAGACTTGCCAGGAAATATCAAATTGGGAATCGGCTTTTGCGCTAGGCTCAAACTTGAGGGACGGAGCCTTTTATTTTGTTCGGGGAGTGGATTAAGAACGTTTTAGCCCCTCCCCTCATCTTTGATGTAGGAATGTCGCTATAAGACGAATAACCTTATTCCATGGTGAGTTTAGCTACCTCCAGAAAGTCAGTGTCTGAGTTATAGTCCGCGCGATCCATTCAAAGTCTGAGTTTCTAGAAAATTCCTTCCTCACCAAGTAGTCTTCTTGGCCCTCAAAAGGAGACAGCCGAGCTAAATGATCCATACGAGTCACTAGCTTGGAAGCCATTTGCCTTCAATGCAGTTTTATAACTTTAAGTGTAAATATTTTCCCTTACAGGTTACTTGAAATAGACCTCATCTTCATAAACTTATTTTATAGCCGGCTGTCCAAAGAACTCCAATTGAAGATCGAAACTCGCTAGGACATTTCTCTGGCATGGTTCATATAGAAAAAGAGTGATCCGCAGACTTACTAATGTTCTCTGGCCAGGCCCGGGATTCATCTCCCCCAATCCCAATACATGCTACTTCTGATAAGTCATGGTGCCGTGGTGGGTGAACAACTCTCCAAACATTCAGGAGCTCCTCTTACAACCAAGCCAGGCCTATGTGAACTATCCGGGTACAGCTTTCTTCGTATTCCATGAGCCATGGGAATCTGCCCTTATTGAACTGTGCTCTGTCAGAGATTCTGACCTGTCTTTGGTTCTCTGAATGGATCGAAAGACGGAAAGTAACGTGCCGTAGTTACTTTCTCTTTCGTAGTGTATCTCTCGTGCCTACGTGTATCACTGGGTCAAAACATAGGTTCGAGAAGAACTAATGTTGTGTTTCGCCTCCTCGTCAATAGTCTAATTTGACTATACACGAATCACCACGCCAGAGGTTAACCATGGGGGTGACTCCTTCCCACCGCGAGGAATGTGTGGAGCGGGGAAGGAGTAGCACAAGCATTGCTGAATAAGTGACTTACTTAGTGACTCTTTGAATTAGACTCCCCTGGGAATAACACGAGAGACAGAATGATTTATTTGAGACTCGATTAATTAGCTTAGCTGGGCAAGCAAAAAGACAGAAAGACATAGCTGCTGCGAAGGTAAACCATAATGCTGCTGAGTGATCTCTTGGAGATAGAGGTGAGACTTGGAGTCGAGAACTTGTCTCTCTATCGGCAGCATCTTGATCTCGATGTGCCGGAACTGCTCTTTTTTAGAAACTGGAAACTGAGTTAATGGAGTCAAGCAAGAAAGAAGCTTGTTAGGAATGGCCATTGATTCCCTTGCTTTGGCCAGGTCCTATATTCGTTCCCCATCCCAAGGGCCTGAGGCAGGTTCGGAATAATAGCAACATGAATACTCGAGCGAACGAGAACTCAAACGCTCTTTTCATCGGTTCACGGTGCGCTAAGCAATGGCTCAAATATCAAATAAAATCTATTCTCAACTCCTCGCGGAAAAACCTGTTTGTTATAGTATAGTAGGCAATCAAGTTGTTTGAAAGTGAATTCATGTCCCGAGTAATAACTGAGATGGGAGTCTTGGGCTGGGAAATCGAATCCAAGATATGATGGCTAACTGACTCTAACATTGGTATCTTTCGTCCACTGCTTTGAGGCTACTTTTAGGCTGCAGAGTCAAGTTAGGCGCACAAAAGGCATGGTTGGGGACCAATACGTACACATCCTCTCCAGAGGCGGGTATTGAAGTTGCCCGAACAGAACACTAAGGTCAACGGTTCCCGATTTGAGAAAGAAGCAAGTTCTTTTTGACCGAGAAGCAGAAGCCAATACAGCGGTGGAAAAGGATGGAATGTTGGACTATGGCCTTGCTTTATGGCAGTTACAAAACACATGAAGTTGAGAAGGGGTCCCGTATCAACCAACAAGCTATCCGTTGACCTATCTTGCCTAGCAAGAAAACGGCTTGCGCCTCACTCAAGCAAGTGCGAACGGGGCATTTTGAAAGTGAAATAACAGATTTTATATTGAATTAGGGCGTTTTATATGCCATCGATCTTCAGGTAACTCATTCACTGGATGAGATCAAGTTCACGCTCCCTAGTAGAAATTGATTACAAAACTGCCGCAGGCAAGATAAATATAAGTACAGGAGAGGAAATAGGAATGAATTAAAGAAAGTAGGACTATCTCCAGATAAAGTTGTTAGAGCGAGGCAAGGATGGATTCGAGAATGGTGTTCAGAACGACGCTTGTCCGCCTGCTTGTGAGTCAGTTCTGCCACTCTTTCCTGCTGAAGCAAGAATCCGAGGCATGACTAGACCACTCTTCGATGAGATAGTCAAGACCCTGGTAAGCGTTAAGAAAGAGAGGCCATAGGCACAGTCTCCCCTTGGAATAAAGGGTCTTGGCATGTAGTCTGGTCCAACCACAACAATAGGGATTGGAATGAAAAGTGTTTGTGCCCACCTCACCAACCATCTTGTCCCGATACATACCTTCCCCTAGCAAGAGATCATGGTCAGTTCTTTGTACAGCCCATGGTATGATATTTGTCGAGAAGAAAAGAATGGCAGCCGTGTTATCACAGTAGATCACGGTTGTCTCATATGCATGCTTAGTCACATCAAGACAGAGAAGAGAATACATGCATCAGTTTGAGTTGATACAGTCAAGGTTACAAGTTGAGTTACCTTACCTCCCTGAAAGCCATTACATAACTCCCTTTGTAAGTGGCCTTAGAGAGGACATTAAACACTTGGTGCTGGCCAAACATCCAACTGATCTCCAGGATGCTTTTGAGCAAGCCAAACACATGGAGATAGCTTTGGACTATTATGCAAAGAAGAAGAAGTTTGCAACTAAGCCTAAAAATATTAACACTTTGAATGGGGTTTGAATAATAGAGAAAAGGTTTCAGATGCAAAGCCAGTTAATGGCAACATGAATACCAGAAATGCCCTTATTGAACAAAGGAGAGCTTTAGGGCTATGTTTTCAATGTGGTGATAAGTGGGCATCAGTGTAAAAAAAATCAAGGTACACATGTTGGTAGGCAGTGAAGAAGGTGAGTTTGAGGTTGGTGACAGTAGTGAACCAGTTGTAGAGGGTGTGGATGTGAATACAGTGCAAGGAGAAGATCCGCATATTGTCCTTATGGGTCCTCTTTATCAATTCCTTTCTGGTCAAGATAAATAGGTAAAGCCAGCTTTGAAGGTAAATTCAAAAGGCAAGTAAGAAGTTGCAGGAAGGTTTGTTTGAAGAGATGACTGACGTAAAAAGCCTTTGAGCCTCTTTTTGAAAGCTTCTTCCATAAAGTTACTGAAAGTCCCCGGGCTAGACTAGTTTTTCTTCTTCTCCATACTCAAGAACGCGAAATCAAAAGATAGTTAGCCTTTGAAGCCGAGCCTTTAGTAGCAAACTCTGTCTATATTTTAAGCCAGCAGTCTATCTTTCCTTTCAGGAGTTGTCCCGGAGAAGAAAGCTTCCCTCGAAGTGATGAAGTTCCCCCCGCTCTCGAATCTCAATTCGTAGTTGGCCTGAAGCTTAGTCTCAATAAGAATGTGTTAAAGGTACGTAGTCACTATAGCGAAACTATTGGCATGGAATGAAGAGTTTGAGGTTGGCGGCGCGGCTCTTGATCCACTATACTATTCTCATAGTAGAAAGATGAGTTATATATCTTGACTAGTACATCCGCCTTGCCATCCAAATCATTAATCTATTTCTTTTTTTAGTATTATGCGTGGATATCCCGACCTTGTTAAGGATAGAGGTAGGGGTAGGTGTTGGGCATGCGGAGACTTAAGACCTTCGTAGGCAATCAGGTATGGCTTTGGTTAAGTGAATTTACGACTCCATCTTCACCAGTAGCCAAGGTAGGCATAATACGCGTGAGCTCTTTCAAGTCTTTCGTGCGGGTATACGTTGAGCTAGTCCTCGTACTCCTTTTCTTAGCTCTTTTAGAAAGAATCTTATTTTTCATCGTGTCAGGTCCTGGATGTAGACTCGGCTATGGTAGGATCGACCTAATTGTGATCATTCTCCGCTTCGTTCGCTGATCTCTTGCTATTGCTTTTTCTCTCTAGCCTTGTCAGGCTGGGCCTAGGGTTTCCATTCCTAAGGCTTTTTCTGTTTCAAAGTCCGACTGCTAGAATTCTTATAATGAAAGTCTTCCTAGCACGGACTATGGCTGCTTATTAATTAAGTAAGGGAAAACATCTTACCATAGGATCGATCATAAGGCCTAGGTCTTTCTTCAAAGATAAGTACTGACCTTTCCTACTGTGTCAAAGCACTTTTGCTAAGCCTCACGCTTAAGCAAGTATTTCATCTGCATAAAGGAGGAAGTAACTTACCCTTGAACAATCGCCTGCTCTAGCATATTGGAAAAGGCGTGCATAGGTTGACTAGTCTAAAAAGAGAGGCTTCCTTATAAGGGAATTGGCGCCCGCAGCTCGGCATACTTATTCTACTGACTTATTAGCAACAGTAATGAAATCTGCCGTACACCACTATCGAATCAGGTATCGGACAACTGCGAGCGAAAGCAAGAGATGTTTCTCGAGCTACAGATGTGATTGGTTGGCCATGCTCCTCTCCTACTAAGAGAATAGGGAAATCTGAATCATCAGCTGGGACTGGAATTGCTTACAATGCATCTCATCTGGCCACTGACTGAATTCGAAGTAGGGCCAGTGTATAAAGACCGGCTTATCTCTCTTAAGACTTAGTCCACTTTCTACTAGAATCAGATTTTCTAGTTTGCAAGCAGGTGTGCCAGCTGTAACAAAAACTTACGGCTTAGGTGGATTTCTTTAGTCAGTCTATAACTCAGGCTTTTCTTTATAGGACTCCCACACAAGTAAGTAGCTAGCTAGCTGGTATTGCCAAAGCCAAAAACACTGCTGCATTCGAAAAGGCGAACCGCGCGGACCCGACTTCTTCCTTTTATGCTGAAACTAGCCGCCGGGGGAAAAGAGCCCGGAAGGGTAAAAAAAAACAACTAGAAGCCATTGGGCTATTACTGCTACAGCGAGATATTGCCTGAAAGAGTTATCCCAAAAGAAGGTTCTTCTGAAACGAGTGCTCAAGCCAACAAGCAAACGTATACTTTATTTTCTTCTTTTCTTGCAGCATTCCTAAACTCAAAGCTCTATATTCTATTCTTACGCTTCCAATATTCTCTTCCAAAAGCAATAGGTTGTCGACAGAAGTCAATGAAGCAACGTTTGAAAGAAACAACACTTCTTTCTCAATTTCCACTTTAGATAGGAGAGTCTGGTCCTTATATGAAACTGGTATGCCAAGTGGAATTCTGAGTACGGTTGTATAGGACTGCTTTCAAGATAGCGAGCAAGACCTACTCTCTTGGAATGGGGCTAGTCAAAAGAAGACACCTTGATAAGGATTTGCTAACCTCTGACTCCCTTTCACTTCATATTGGAATATATGAAACTCTCAAAGATGTGCTTTCACTTTGATGACAAGATTCTCATCACGTACTTACTCTTACATAGCTCAATCAATCTGCTAGAAAGCTCTGCTCAGAATGAATTTATGGGGTATTAGCCACAGCAAGTAGAAAATAAGTTTCTTTGGAAAGCAAGAACGAAGTAGGCGAGGAAAGGCATACATAGGTCAGAAAAGTATGCATGGTCGTCACGGGTAAGGATTCTCATTCCAGCATTCTTGGGTCTAGTTTGGACTTGGGCTTAGATGTAGTGGGTTCTTGGGCCACAGCTTTACCTATCAAAACCTTCGAAGGAGCATTAGTCTTTGACACAACAATCAACCCGGCGTAGGAGCATGGGATTTGGACACATCAGCACCAAACCAGTTGTTGAAGTGGAGTATGAGCTTCTATCCAATCGAAAGAAGAAGCAAAGGCTTTTCGGTAAAGTATCCGTTTTTTAGTGGTCCTTGCATTCACTCCTCCAAGGAGGTGGTAATTCATCCATAGTACGCCTATCTATGGAAAAGTTCTTTTGTTGCTTCAGCGCCTCTAGCAGTCGAATTTACTTGCGGGCAGAAAGAATCTTTTACTCGCATATTACTTAGTCTAGTGTACTCGATGTAGCAAGGGTATCATTCAATCTCCTCTGGTTAGTGTCTTTCCAGCATTTATAGCTTTGTAGAGTGAAAGGAAAGATTAAGCCAATCCTGCGGTGAAACCGACAGATAACCTTAAGATAAGTAGGCCGTGAAACCAGTTCATTGTTTTATTAGGTAGATGCTGGATAACCGAAATCATAGCTGAAGGAAATAGAACGCATGGAGGAACCTTAATCAATGGAGAAGGTAAGGACCGGCATAGGATAGAGAGTGGAATCATCCGCGTATCTATTATTAGTTGAGAACCTTAAAAGGAGCTATTGTGACCAATCTTTTTTGCTTTTGTTTCGACTTTATTAGTTAGGCACAAGGTTGACACTAAACAATATCTAGAGGGAACACGCATTGCATCTATCCTTCCAAAACAAACCTACTTCTTTCTTTCCTTCGGCTTTAGTAAATCAATCAAAATAGGAGGATTCGGATTCCTTCTGCTTGGCTTCGGGGGTCTAACGGTTTACCTTTTCGCCTTCTCTTGGTTCGTCCCATGGATCCTCTTATATCACCTCTTCTTTCTCAACTGCACCATTGAGTGATTGACTTGCTCCTTCCTACTTGGGGGGAGACCTATCTTTTTTCCAACTATGTCAAAATCACTTTTCGAAAAAGAGAAATGAGAGTTTCGCCACTTTTGTCTACGCTACTGGTACCTGGTTGGAAAACGATTCGAGAAGTGAGAACTAGCGAGGAAGGGCGCTGCTGTGCTTATTTTCATGCCAACAGCCTTCTATCTATCTGGACAGACTTTGAACAAAGGGAAACGTAGAACTTGAAATTATTTATTCAAAGGCTTGACTTTGATACAAGTAGCATGGTAGGAAATATACTTGGTCTCTTTAGGGCTGTACCTAGTATAGCATTGTTCTAGTATAGCATTGTTATAGGTACTTTTTATCTGCAGATTGTACTAGTAACTATCCCCCTGAGCTTTGTGTTGATACTCCCACCAATAAGATCATAATCCCAATATCTGAAAAGAGATTCTAACTAACAGTAGAACTAGTCAAGAATTAACTAAGAAAAATAAGATTTAAGCTGTAGGCAAGAAATCTATTGTCATCTATTCAATGAAAACACATTATTTCTTTAAAATAGAACTATATGACTATCTTCGGTGCTTACTGGCACAAAGCAAGTGGGAAGATCTGTAGTCAACTTATTCTGGCCTAGGTAACCAGGACGAGATATGTTATAACAAGCCTAAACTTATTATTTGATTACTTTGCTTAAGACATGCAATCAACAACTTGATTTTCATAGGAAAGACAGAAAGAACACTCCTTGCTTTGATTGGTAGCAGAAGGGAGGGCGCGTTGCCTGCCTTCATTTTTCTTGGATATTCAACACTTGCATATGAGAGAACTTCAAATATGTATTCAATACACCAAACGTCCAGGTAATATTTGTTTGCTTTCGGATATGCTTTTCAATATCTTCACTTGTGAAAATAGAAACACTTGCACTTTCTCGCTTGGAAAAGAAAGACTATCCTCGAAGTAAATCAATCTATCTCGTAGATCAATCTATCTCGTATTGCCCAATCTGGATGCTAAAGGCTCGTCACCCCCTCAAGGGGAACTCGCTGCCCATCACAACTACTCATACTAGGAGCAATGGCCACTAGGAGGACTGAAACGAAGACTTCTATACAACATAGACTTCTATACAACTGGTAAGAAAATACTTCAACGGAAAGTAAATCCCTGCCAACCGTAATGACTTACTTCTTCCGTGAGCTTCTTCATGTTCGGTCGGTAGAAAAAGGCTTAAGAGCTAAATAGAGAAAGTAAGTTTGAAGTCTGGCTTGGGCTAGGTAAAGTAGTCAAAGTATCGGCTATTAAGTGGATAGAATTCTTGACTCTAGTCAATAGAGGGAAAAGAGTAGAGAGTGCCGACCATTGTGGAACACTTGCTTTGGTTTAGAATTTAGGAAGAGAAGGAACGGATTTCTTTGATGGGGAATCATAGTAATTCATTTCTAGGTCTGGCTAATACATACGCCTTGGCAGTGTGCCTTGTACAACTAGCTAAGGTTGGAGACTGACTTATCCGTCTACAGATAAGCTTTGTATCAATCATGCCTAATTCTTAGCTGGTGGATTCTGCCTCAAGTACGTAACTCTACAACGAGGCCTACTACTCTATTGACGTCTAAACTCCGTCGTTAACGCTTTAGTGGGTCATCATCTCGTCAAAAGAGAATCTCCTTACCCTGAGTCAAGTCCTATCTAGCTAGCAGTACTAATATAGGGATAGAACCTTTTTCCTAAGTCCAATAGGCAATAGTGTCTGGAACGAGGAGAGTTCCTCGAGTCAAGTCAAGAAAACAGTACTACCAGTCTTGTCCAGTAACGAATAGTAGGAATAACTATCATAGTAGAGCTTCCTTGTCTCCCCGCTCGTGGATAAGAGTAGTATCTTGATTGACAATTGGACACCGTAATCTTTCAGGGCAGAGAGTGGGGGAGGAATGATTCTCAGAAAAAGGGTAGGGTTAGGGTATTGGTCCAGTTAGCTCGGAAGCTTTGACCCGGTATCAATCCCGGTTCCAGGAAGACTCCATTCAGAAAATGAATCCTGGGTCCTACTCGGGCCGGTCTTATTCAATTAAACCGAGAAGGGCAGGGGGGAAGGTAGGCTTCCTCAAAAGTCATTTGATCTAGAAGAGACCAAGGAAAAGGCTTAGATAGATGAAGCGGAAGAAGGAACAAGGCTTGAAGGCGGATTAGCAAGGGAATGAATCTGATGAAGCTGTTCCTCCGCTAGAATAAGGGGGGCATGATCGCTGATTTGACCGGGCAGACCAGATGAGCGAGATTGATTGAAAGCGCTGTGCCAACTTGCTTACAAGATTTTGAGACTATAGTAAATCCTCTTCATAAGTTATTTCGTACAGGCTATTCAAGGTCTATTGGCTTTATTGCTTATGTGGTACTTCGACCGCGAAGCCTCGCTTATGCACCGAGAAAGATCGTAGATAGGAAAGATCTGTTATGCACCAACGACGGCCCCTTCTCTTTACCTTTATCGTCTCATACCTCAGTCCATTGCTGGCTTGAATGCTGTCTCTCTTCTTCTTTGCTCGCGAGAGTGAATAAGAGGACGACCCACCGGGGACTGACAAGGAATTTAATATGTGCGGATAAGTAAGCTCAGTTCCACTCTATAGCAAAACAGTCTGTAACAAGTTCTGAATCCAACAAAGCGCTATAGGCATGCTTACCAGTTCAGTCTTATTTAGGTCAAAGACAAGGCGCGGAGCGTTGATCGGTATGAGCCATACAAGCCAGACTCTCTAGTTTCGATGTAGTAAGGCCAGACCTTTCACCCTCTACTGGCACAGCCACTTCAACAAACAGGAATCTGCACTGGCACATCTAAGTTCCCTTTCGCTAACATCTCCTCTGAAGCAACTACTGGTACCTCTACCAAATTATGAGTTGAAACTTAAACGCACGCGCCTACAACAGAGCTTTTTGAGGTAGTGGCAGGTTGCTCTACTACAATTTCCTCTGGCTCAGAATTTTTATGTATAGATTCCCAAGTGTCCCACCCAGGCCCCAGTATCCTCTATCTCCTCTGTTCCCCCATACCAGCCAGTCTCAGTACCAGTATTGCCACTACTTTCTTAGAATTTCGAGAATTCCACTAAGTAGGCTAGACGCTCTCTTCGATCCTCTCCAATGAAGTCTTTCGCTTAAAGATGATCTGAGTGAGCAGTCTAGTGATGAGCTGTCAAGTAAAGGGCGCAGCAAGCCTAATTGGTAGAATGCGCTCGCTACTCCTTTCCTCCTTCGTCGGGGTACCTACACAGATCTGTCTTGTGAGTACAAGTCTAATGTTCGGACTATAGGCATCCAATTTAATGTGCTGCAGGCTTCAAAGCATCTCATCGGGTGGGGCCAAATAAACTAGCTGATGACTTGCAACTTCGTGAAAAAAAGATGGAGAATCGCAGGGCTCTCAAGAGAAAATTCTATTCGCTTCCAAGAGAATATAAAATTTCATTGTCTAGTGGAGCTTCAACCAAATATAAAGGAGAGTGGTCTAGGGCAAGCTTCGTTCGTGAATCTTCGGCCCATTCCACTTGCTTTTCTAACTGGGATCTGATTCTAACAAATAGTTACCACCGTCTTGACCTCGGCCTCAAAGCTGTTAGAGAATGCGCTCTTCTCAATACGGGGACGAAGTGAAGCGGAATTCCGACTCAAGAATTGCGTATATAATTTATACTCTTCGAGCCTGGCGGCCTCTCCTTTCTCCGACAAGTCCTTGCTGTAGTATAGACTGGATAGACTCGGCGAGACACTCAAAGCTTTTATACCCCTAACACATATACAAGCTATCTGGGATAGACTTCTTGTACAGAAGTGCGGTATATGAAATAGGCAACGTCTTTGTTTTAGGCACCTGGGATGGAAAGGCTGCAAGATCGACCATTCACTTGTCAAATTGATTTTTCCACTGCCTCGGACGGAGCTTGCTTGAATCCGTATAAGCTCTTTTGAAGTAGGATTTTATTTTCCATTTTCTTTACTAACTAGTAGTGCATTTCCCGTCAAAACATCACTTCTCATATTTGGTCTGTGGGCTACCACGCTTAAGCTTTCTTATCTTACTCTTTCCACTAAGGTTAGGACTTAGGCGAGCTGCTGAATACGAGACACTTCTTTCTCGGCCGTGCGTGGTCTTCCCTCGGGGATGGGAGAATATAGAAGGTGGGTGGGTGGATCCGTAAAATGAAAGTTTACTTTTTCAAATGGGAAAGAATGAGTCAATTAAAGAAAATGAAATCGCTGTGGTTTAGTTTTTGCTTCATATTAGGCTGACTTCTACTGTGGGAGTTTTATTCCACCGATTTTCCGGGTCTAGTGAATAGGACAGCCACTCCTTATTCAAGTATAAAATATACTTCGCTTACCTGCAAGCACTATGACTATTGAGAAGACAAGTTAAAAAGGGGCAAGCAAGGTCTTCTTTCAATTACTCCTAGGCCCGTCTTTGTTTTATAGTCCTATAGGAGGATCAAAGCATTAGAGCTCAAGTAGTTCTCTTACGACCTAGTCAGGCCCACTACGGAAAGCCTAAAAGGCATAGACTTTTGATTCTTACGAATAGGTTTTCTTCCCCTTTTCTTTCTTCTGCTTGCTGCTCGCCTCTATCTCTAAAGAAAAGGGGCTGCCCTCTACTCGATCGAGGCCTACTATACTCCTTACCATTAAAGGACGAAAGCAGGAGCGAAAGGAGATGCAGAAGCATCTTTCGATTGAGATTACACCACTCAAGAGCGCTTTCTTTTTAAACTGCTATTTCTCTCCCGCACGCAAGATCCTACGCAAAAGACTGGGTCAACTCCAACTGTAACTGGGGTCAGGCCATAGCTCCTAGGCCAAGGAAAGGAACCGTATATTCCTAGGCGGCGTATCAGTAGGTGGTCCAAACACTGTTGAAACACCTAAAGTAGAAGTTTAGTAACAAAAGAGTACTGATGCTGCAAGTAATGTTTTGTGGATCAAACAAACTCCTATTGTCATACATACTCAAACCATACCTGTTTTCATCTATGTCCACCTATACTCCTCCTTTATGTCAACTTACCCCTCCTATCGTATGCTTGCATGTCTGTGACTAACCCACCCCTCATAAGAAGTAGCAGCTTTAGTAGTAATAAATATACACCCACCGCACGTTCAAACTAGAAAGCACGAAAGCCATTTCTGAAAATCCCCAACGTTTCTTATCGTTCACTTTACCCTTTTTTAGATTGATCCTACTTTATTATCATCAATCTTATGCCCACTCGTTGCTTCTTCAACGTCTTTACTCTAAAAGAAATTAGACTCGTCGACTCCCTTAGTGACATCTGCAGTATCTGGTATATCTAAATGCCTGTACTCACGCCTAAGTTTCATCATTTCGAAAAGTAATATTCTTTTTCTTCTCTTTTTTTCTTTCCAACGCGGCCTTCTTCTTTCTTCTAAAGAAATAGAATGTTGATTGCTCGGTGTTCGCTATGACAGGAATACCGATGTCCGTTCGCTATAACCAACAGGAAGATCCAGCTACTCTATTATGTCTCGACATGTTGCGCCCATACGTGACCTATTCCAATCAGTAAGAGCTTTACCCAACAATTGCTCAAATTGGAGGTGTAGGCTGTTGGGGAACGTAGAGGTTGAAGTTCCTTGTCTAACTAAGGTGTTCATGAGAACAAAGTAAATAAGCTGAGCAATTCCAATTATAGTTGTTCGCGAGGCTCCTCCTCCCTAAGGCCTCAGGCTTCTAACACCAAAGAAAATGAGCGTTATTATTATTATATATATTTTTTAGATGTTTGGAAGGAGTTCCACAACTATGAGTTCATCTGCAAGGTTCTTTCCACCATTGTCAACTTTGCTTTAAGGAAAAAGGTGGGTTTTTGAACCGCTTTGAATCCCGGCCCAGCAGCATCGGGGAAAGCACGCAAAGACTAGACTTGTTGGACAATTGAAAGGTGCTTGCTGAAGAGTTTCATTAATTGAGTATAGACATTCTTGACTTGAAAACTTTTCCTATGTGTGGATAGGCATCTTGAGTTTGATTAAGTAATTGCCATGCAGGTTGAGTATAGTGGAAGGCATTAGCAATAAAATAGGCCGGGGTCGATTTCAACATTGAATTTCATAGTAGTTAGCGAACATCCCTCATGTTAGGCACATATGCAGTTGGCTGCTTTGGTACGAACGTATTTGGTACGAAAGGAATAGCCACCAAGATATGCATTCACGTCTTGTGAGTAGGTTGAGTAGTTTTCAAGAATAGGTTTGAAAGTAGTATTTTTGAATAGGTCAAGTTGGCTTGTTAGGAATAGGTTAAGTATATCAGTTACGGTCAAAAAGTATAGATGCACCGAAGTTGTCTAGTTGTTGGAAAGGGATAGCAGGAATTCCCACTAGTCAACATTCAAATAGTATCCAAGGGATAACCGAGATAGAAAGAAGTCACCGCTAAACTCGTTTTTTTACAAGAGGTATGCGTATTGAATAAGAAGTATAGGCTTTTTCTTGCTACTAGAAAGATTGACCCCGGTGGTCAGCGAATAGGGGTCTAGACCTTTGTGAGTATGTATTTACGAGGGGACAGGTAAGTCACAAGGTATGCCTTGAAAAGCAAAGAATAGAAATGAATGAGAATGTGGAGAAGATACTAGGTGAAGTGCATGAAGGGGTAGTGGAGGACATAGACCATGTTCTGGTGAAGTGCACAGTAGCTAATCAAGTGTAGATGGTTGGTCTTCCTGAACTCTTTGAGCAGGAGCTTTGGACTCTACGAGGTATTGGGTGCTTGCCCTATTGAGAGTATCTTACATTCTCTCTTCACCAGACAGATAGACAAATAGGCAATCCGATAGAAAGATTATGGCTTCCTTACTATCAGCAAGCTCCCACAGGCGATGAACTGCTTCCGACTTCTTCTTCGCTCTTCTCTTCAGCATTCCATCCCTGGGGCATTTCACCTTGTTTTTCCCTTGTGAGCCGCCTATGTAAATCCACGATCTTTAGGCAAATTTGAATCAATCATCGCTCCAGTGAGTAACGTATTTTTTGGACTTGTAATAATAGCCTTGTCCAGTAGCGAAGTACTAACTTCTTTACTTTGCTTGCCCTGTCCGCCTTTCAGGAAGCCTACTTGGCGATGAACAATACTTTGAAGGTCGAGTAAACTATTCGAAGGATCGCCGATTCAGTCCTCTTTTTTTATGTTGTAGAGTACAAGTCCGTAACTGGTCTTTTCTTTGGGAATGGTAACCTTACCCCGTGGTAAAACTCTTGTCTTGTGGGTGGTCAATCTCAAACTCTTTATTAATATTGGCGGATATTCTCTGAAGGCTAATAATCATTCTCAAAAAATCCTTGCCTAAATCTGCGCCATCGGTGTCCGTCTAGTGAAGATAGCTAATGGATTCCTCCCCAAGCTTCTTTCTTATTAGTTGCCTCAGCACCCGAGTAATAGACAGTGGGACTAGTTCTTAGTAGGCAAGCACCTCCTTGAGTGTCCAGTGTCAAAAGAATGCCAGGACCAGCCGATCCATCCAAGGTGAATGAGCCGCACGCGCCTCTTGAGCTACTCAATTCTCTCTTCAAGATCTTAGTAATCTTCATCTAGCGCCTAGGTATTTACTCATACCCCGGGTTACACCTTTCTCAACCTCAGTATGTTCGTGACCTTTTGGTTCGTAGTAAAATGGCTGGAGCCAAATCGTGCCTCACACCTATAATACCTGGTGAAGCACTTTCTAAGTTTAGTGGTACACCAATGAACGATCCCCACCTCTATCGTAGTGCTCCCCAATATGCTACTATCACCAGACCAGATATCACCTTTGCGGTTCACAAGGCATCGCATTTCATGCATCAGCCCACTGCACTGGACAGCGTTAAAGCGTGTTCTGCCTTATCTCAAAGGTAATGGCATTCACATCTCGACCCGCTCGCCTCTGGAAAACCATGCCTATAGCGACGCAGACTGGCCCGTCCTTTAGGCACCTTTGGAAGGCAGGGGGCAACCCAGTTTTTAAGGTAAAGTACCCATTTATTCACCCAATCAAGTCAGCAGGATCCACAGAAGCAGTCTTTTCCACCACATCTCCCGGGCCATCGAATAAGATTTTGATTTGTTTACGAGCGTATCTTTGTAGGGAGTACCGAACAGCCTCTAGTACTGCTATCTACGAGAGGAGAAAAGGAAACGATCAATCACACAACACCTACCCATTGGTTTAGTTAACTAATCAGGTTCTAATCTTGAATCCAACAGAACAGAGATTTTATTTATGCGTAGATTAGTGTTCTCCTCCGGGCCAGTGTTGAGACTTTGAGGCATAGCCCAGGTGTTTTTAGCGAAGCCAAAAGGTAGTTCCGTCGGGAAAGAAGAATATCTCGTCATACCAACTATATGCTTTCTTCATGTCTGCCATTTCGTTTATCATAGAGGCGCGCAGCGAAAACGTGTCCAAGAAAGAGGTAAGGCTTTCCATAAGTCAGAAAGAAACCTTCTTACTAGCAGGTTGTCCTTTCTTCGCCTAGTCTATCTAAGACCGGATTCGTCGGCGCAAGAGTGCTCGATCAGTGACCTCCTACGCACTGCCGGCTTTGGGCATACTAGCTCGCTGCGGAAGAGAATGAAGATAAATAGGGTGAATGTAACGTAGGGCATAACACATAGAAAAGCCCTTTTTATCCACGGTATGATTGTTTTCCTATTGCCTTGTCTTTCTGCTATCTTGAAATAGCTGTTATTGTCTTCCTTGAAATAGCTGTTATTGTCTTCCTGGTCTGCTTTCGACGACTGACTCTTGGTTGCGGGGACAGGGAGAGGACCTACTATCTACTTAACCGCTAGGCAAAGAGGGAGCTCAGCTAAATCTCCACATTTCTCTTGGCTAGCTCGTTCCGAAGATACGAATCAAAAGGCTAGGCACCATTTGGTCCAAAGCTCCTCATATGATGGGTATAGGGTGACGACCTTAATGAATCAAGTATTCAGGTGGCAGAGTTATTAGCTACATAAGCGCTCAAATTCCTGAATACTTATTGCCCTGGCTTCTATGATCAACCCCTGGCACATTTAGGTTTTGATCTGAGGCTATCCTGGTCTGCAGGACCCAACACAAGTATTCATCCTTTCCAATCTGAAAAAGGTGTTGCCGAAAGCTTACCCTCTTCCACACGGATGCTACAGCCGCTATCACTTTTGCAGGAGGGGAATTACAGAGTTCGCCTCTCGACATCTTGTTTGGTAAACGGAATTTTGACCCAGGCGCCCTAGTGTTGCCTAACCGTTCGGCCGGAGATGTCGGATGCGAGATCTTTAGCTACTTGTATCAATTTGCCACAGTGTGCTTAGATACAATGCGCTGGCAGCTGAGGCTTGGCAGGATGGGAGTGAATTAAGGTCGAGGGAGCAGGAAAGAGTTTGTTATTCGCTATTGGCTTAGTACGGCCTATACATAATAGGGCCATGACGGTTTTGGCAAGGCCTTGAACTTCATATATCCCTTTTTTACTCAATCCAGAATACCGATAAAGTCAGATTGAATCATTTTATCGACCTTTCCTTTGGATTTATTATCATAGGTAGTGTTCGAGATCGCCTCTGTGCGGTGAACGCTCGAATGTAGCTAACATAAGTTTTGTCCTCGCGTGGTTGAAGGAGATGCTGCTGCTGGATGGAATGCTTCCGGGGCGCCATGATCCTTCTATCAGGAATAATCGAGGGCACTGACTGACTGCATCAATCATCGCTCAGTGAGCTATTAATTGCCGCCAATAGCGCTTCGCTTGCATGCAAGGCGGCTAATATAATAATAATAAAAGCGCCAGGTAGACGCGCGGAGATGCATTTTGAGTACAGGTGGTACTGGACAAGCTCTAGGGGAATAATCTCTTTCTTATTTCTTTCTTATTTCTTTCCCATGACGACTAGGAACGGGCAAATCAAGAATTTCACTTCGAATTCCGGACCTCAACATCCTGCTGCTCATGGTGTTTCACGATCAGTATTGGAAATGAACGGAGAAGTGGTGGAACGTGCGGAACCACATATTGGATCACTCCAGTGCGGCACGAAGCCGCTGACGCTGAGTAGGCTCCTATGCCGCTAGCACGGTGGAGTAGCGCGTCATGAGCACCGGGCAAAGGGACGGTTGAGCAACTCAAGCGAACCGCTCTACCTGACTTTGGATAAAGATAGAAGGGAGAAGGTTGTGAAGGTGGCCTCGTTATCCACACATCTGGTCGGAGGACCGACCTGGGTTTTCACGAGCGTAGGCGGGTCCTGGAGTGCCCGTCAAGGGCGCTAGCGCATACCCCGGGGTGATCATCACCACCTGCACCTCACATCTCGGCACAGTGGAACGTGTAACCCGCCTGCTGTCCAAGTCAACCACTTAATTTCCTGTAATTCATAGCGCCTAACAGAACGTAGCAGCAAGGGACAACCCACCCATACAGACAGCCTGCGGGGAGGATGGCACTACTGGCAAAGACCGTCTGGCGAAAACGCCGCAGGCGCGAAGCGTGGTGGGCCTGCGCCGGGGGAGCATAGGGAGGAAAGGGAGCCCGGACGGTGGAAGAGCCAGGGGAAGCCGGGTCATTTGACGGAAATGGAAGGCAGCTCATTCATTCTTGGAAAAAGAGGGGGGGAGCGAGCCAATGTATCAATGAATAGATACAGTCAACGGTAGACAGACAGCGCTGCCTACACGCGAATTAGCTTCCGAACAAGCAAGGGATTGAGCAACTAGCGCGAAAGCCGTTGCGCTAACGCGCATCCTCTTGCTGGTCGAGCGGTCTCAATTTCACTACAGGATTTGCGAATGAATGCTGGGCTGGGCCACCTCAAATGGCGTGAGCCGCATGCGGGGAGACCCGCACGTACGGTTTTCAGGGGGATCCGGCCGGCCGGCGCCCACCCGACTAGAGGGACTGAGAAATTAATCGAGTACAAAACTTATCTTCAAGCTTTACCTTATTTTGATCGTTCAGAGGGCGATCGCGGAGTCACTGAATGAAGTCCTCCCGACCTTTCTTTCGGGGGTGCTGACCCGCTGCGAGGCAGATATGACTAAGTGACATATTGAATATGGCGACGACTACAGCATGTCGTAGAAGGAGATAAGAGGTGGAGCCAACGACCCACTAAGACTCACGTATCTACAACTACATTCCCGAGCGGCAGTCAAACGGAGGCGTGAATGCAAGATGCCAGCGGAATGATCGACCGGACAGAGGCTAGGGCTGCTTTCTTCCCACCACGTCCTTCCTTGTGTGTCGGAGATATAAAGCGAGTGCACCGGAAAAGAAGGGGAACAGAGTCGATCTATTCCATGGCGAAGCATCCGAAGCATAACTGCACACTCACACGATCTTTGCCGAGAGATAGGAGCATTCGGTGGAACCGGTGAACTACACTTGCTTCTTGATAGATGTGTGGGACAGAGGGCTCGTGGTACCTGCTGCCCACCCTTCCTCCGCTTTGATAACCGTGTGAACGGAGAGTGGGCAGAGCAAAAGGGAAGGAGGTCCTCATACGGAGTCGCACACTTGAGCAGTGCGGGAGACTGGAGAATGGGTCGAGTAAACTCCCTTAGGGCCGATTAAATCACAGACGAGGTTCTTTATTTTGTCTTTTATATTTGGAGAAAAAAAGAAAGGCAGAGGTAAATACTTCGAAGAGGCGGCTCGGTAGGGATGGAATGGTCAATCGTCAAGTCAAGGATGACTTCTTTGTTGGCGAAACGATGGGGGAGAGAAAGCACGCCAGTGATTCTCTGAGCCGGTCTTCATTTCCAACGCCTCGGGAAACAGGTCGAGATAGATGACAGCACCTTTTTATCCTCTTCCTTACCGGGAAGGCGCACTTCTCTTCTTCTTCTGGCCTTCACCTCCTGCCCGGCCCGGAAATAGAACCCAGCCCCCTTTCTGATCCATTCATTTCTGCAAGCAGGCGGGATCCAGAGCTAAGCCCCCCTCCTATTCGAAGCCGGGTGTGGCCTCGCCCTTTTGCTCTTCCTTCGGTTTGGCTCCACGAAGGCGCCGCCTAGACTAGGAGCCCCACTCATATTCAAAAGGCGCCCAGCTTTCAAGACGATGATAATAAGTAGTTAGGCTGCCATTATTCCAATATCATGGAATAGCATGGCCCGGGGCTAAGGTAACTCCAGTGGGAGAGCCGTGTTATGGGTGACCTTATTGCACGGTTCAGAGAGCACTTGTGTATGTGATGCAAGTGAACGTGTACGAAAAAGCTGTCGTAAAGTTTCGTTGTTCGTTCCGTCGTTGACCCTATCTATGTTTCTACGATGGCCCAAGAACACGCTCATTCTTCAGCCGTAGAGAGACTTTTGAATTGTGAGGTACCATTACGAGCTCAATATATACGAGTGTTATTCTGTGAAATAACTCGAATTTCAAATCATTCACTTGCTTCAACTACTCATGCTATGGATGTGGGAGCATCAACTCCGTTCCTTTGGGCTTTTGAGGAGCGGGAGAAATTGTTGGAATTCTATGAAAGAGTCCCGGGAGCCAGGATGCATGCCAGTTTCATACGACCTGGTGGAGTGGCACAAGATCTGCCTCTTGGCTTATGTCGAGATATTGATTCCTCCACACAACAATTTGCTTCTCGTATCGACGAATTAGAAGAGATGTCAACCGGCAACCGTATCTGGAAACAACGATTAGTGGATATTGGTACTGTCACTGCACAGCAAGCAAAGGATTGGGGATTCAGTGGTGTAATGTTAAGAGGTCGTGCGACATGAAGACATTGATAGCAATATGGGGGAAGTTCCCATCAGGCAACAACGGTTCTGCCCGACCCTACAAAAGCATGCATATGTTGTCAGTGAAGATTTTGTGTGAAGCCTTGGAGACGACGTACCCGGGGCTAGGGTGAGCTGAGGGGGGACAGCGTAAGTGAGCGAATGTGTGTAAGCCCAGTCAAAGATTCCTATTCTAGGCGGGGCGGGCCATCAACCTTCGAATGGTGTTGGTCCTACGGACCGTGAACGGATTCGCCTCTGGCCTCTGGGCACGTCGGAACCGCATGAGTTCACCGGGGTGGAGCACGGTCCGCCAAAATCGGCATAGGTTAGGTGCTATTGATGGAACATGGTAAGCCCATCTTTCTCCATATGAAAGTGCTGCGGGCACATAGA